TTTTATTTATTTATTTATTGAAAAAAAAAATTAGTATAATGTGATATAACTAAGTATAATATATATAAATATATTAAGAATTAGCATCCATAGCTGAACGGTTAAAGCACCCAACTCATAATTGGAGAATTCGCAGGTTCAACTCCTGTTGGATGCATAAAAAATAAATTGAATAAAATTTAAAATTTTTGAAGAAATTATTGATACTTCTTAAATAAACTTTTTTAATAGTATAAATAACCTACACAATTTTATTAAAAACTGCTACAATTATTTAAATATTTAAATAATAATTAAGAAATAAATTAAATAGAAATCAAAAAATGTATTAAGAAAAATATTTGAAATTGTTTCTTGATAGAAAAATAAGAAAAAGGAATTAAAATAATTATGGATGAAATAAAATACCCAGTACTTACAGAAAAAACGATTCGTTTGTTAGAAAAAAACCAATATACTTTTGATGTTAGTCAAAAATCTACTAAAACGGAAATAAAACAATGGATTGAACGTTTTTTTAATGTCAAAGTAATAGCAATGAATAGTCACATACCTCCAAGAAAAAAAAAAAGAATAGGTCCAATAATAGGACATTCAATACGTTATAAACGAATGATTGTTACACTTCAATCCGGTTATTCTATTCCACTATTCTCAAACAAATAAAATTTTTTTTTAATTTTTATATACTTTAATTATGACCATCCGTTTATATAAATCCTATACTCCAGGTACACGTAATCGTTCTGTATTAGGATTCGAAGAAATAGCTAAATCTGATCCTCAAAAAAAATTAACCTCTGGTCAACATAATAAAAAAGGTCGCAATAGTAAAGGAATTATTACTAGTCGACATAGAGGAGGAGGTCACAAACGTTTATATCGTCAAATTGATTTTCGACGAAATAAAAAAAATATATCTGGAAGAATTACAACCATAGAGTATGATCCTAATCGTAATGCGAATATATGTCTTGCACATTATGAGGATGGTGAAAAAAGATATATTTTACATCCTCGAGGAATAAAAATTGGAGATACTATTATCTCTAATATGGAAGCTCCCATATTAATAGGAAATGCCCCACCTTTGAGTGCGGTTTGAATTATTAATTTACGTAATTGGAAAAAACCGATTAGGTTCACAGTAAAATCTATAAATCTATCACTAATCCAAGAATAATAAATATATTTATTGAGATGAGCCTTAAAAGGAAACTGAGAAGGAACAACAGCATGTGAATAAGTTTTTTATATTAATGTATTAAAAATATATTATAAACTTTAAAGATAATATAATATGGAGAAGACTTTATTTTTGTCTCAAGCATAAAAAAAAAACGGATATAGGCAACCCTTAATTATTAAATATATATTTAATATAAACAAGTTAATCACATTCGAATTGATGGTCAAAGGCAATTTTGAAGCGAATAAATAGTGAACTTTTATTAAGAAAGGAAAATAATATAAAAATGCCTCCTAAGTTATTATAAACATAAAAAATGTTTACGTAAATTAATAAAGTCATTCATTCTGAAGCTACACAGAAAAAAGTAAGCCAGATGATGGAAAAGAACTAGGATGTAAATAATAAAAATAGTTATATAAAACTATGTACATCTAGAGAGCTGTATGCTTTGAGAAAAGCTTGTACAGTTTGGGAAGAGACTATTTTTGCTTAATCTACAATACTCAATTTACAATAGTAGTCTACTTCAACCAACATGCCTTTAGGCACCGCTGTACATAATATAGAAATAACACCTGGAAAGGGTGGACAATTAGCAAGAGCTGCAGGTGCTGTAGCCAAACTTATTGCGAAAGAAGGTCGATTAGCTACTTTGAGATTACCTTCTGGAGAAGTTCGTTTAATATCTCAAAATTGCCCGGCTACAGTTGGCCAAATAGGTAATGCCGATGCTAATAATCGGATTATAGGTAAAGCTGGATCTAAACGTTGGCTAGGTAAACGCCCTAAAGTACGAGGGGTTGTTATGAATCCTGTGGATCATCCTCACGGAGGTGGTGAAGGTCGAGCTCCTATTGGTAGAAAGAAACCACTGACTCCTTGGGGTCGTACTGCACTTGGAAAAAGAACTCGAAAAAATAATAAATACAGTAATATTTTGATTTTACGTCGTCGTAAAAGTGGTTAAAAAATAACCTTAGAAAAAAAACAAACAGTAAGGTAGTTAGCAATGACACGTTCACTAAAAAAAGGCCCTTTCGTAGCTGATCACTTACTAAAAAAAATTGACAATCTTAATATAAAAAAAGAAAAAAGAATTATAGTAACTTGGTCTCGCGCATCCACTATTGTACCCACAATGATTGGTCATACTATTGCTGTTCATAATGGACAAGAACATTTACCTATTTATATAACAGATCGTATGATAGGTCACAAATTAGGAGAATTTGCACCTACTCGAACGTTTCGAGGACATGCAAAGAGTGATAAAAAATCTCGTCGTTGAGTAGGAGGTAACATTTGATGAAACCTAATAGCTCAGAGTTGGAAGTCCGGGCTTTGGCTAAACATATTCGTATGTCTGCTCATAAAGCACGAAGAGTGGTTGATCAAATTCGTGGTCGTTCATATGAACAAGCACTTATGATATTGGAATTTATGCCTTATCGAGCTTGCTATCCAATATTACAATTAATTTCTTCTGCAGCGGCGAATGCGAGTCATAATTTAAACTTAAATAAAACTAATTTATTTATAAGTGAAGCTAAAGTGGATGAAGGTACTGTTTTAAAAAGATTTCAACCCAGAGCTCAAGGACGCGGTTATCCTATACATAAACCTACTTGTCATATAACCATTGTAGTGAAAAACAAACTTAGATGAGAAAAAATAATAAAAAAATTTATGCTAAAAAATTTTTATGCTAATATATTTTTATGCTACTATAATTGGAAAAAGGGAAAAATGAATGGGACAAAAAATTAACCCACTTGGTTTTCGACTTGGTGTAACCCAGAACCACCATTCTTATTGGTTCGCACAACCAAAAAATTATTCTAAACTTCTCGAAGAAGATCAAAAAATGCGTAATTGTATTGAGAATTATGTACGAAAACATATAAGAAGTTCCTCGAATTATGGAGGAATTGCACGTATTGAAATCGAAAGAAAAACGGATTTGATTCAGGTCGAAATACATACGGGATTTCCTGCATTATTAGTAGAAAGTCGTGGTCAAGGAATTGAACAATTAAAAATAAATGTACAAAATATTTTAAATCCTGGGAACCGTAAACTTCGAATGACTTTGATAGAAATAACAAAACCATATGGAGAACCAAATATCCTTGCGGAATATATTGCTCTACAACTGGAAAGCAGAGTTGCTTTTAGAAGAACAATGAAAAAAGCTATTGAATTAGCAAAAAAAACAAATATAAAGGGTATCAAAATACAAATTGCAGGACGTCTTAATGGAGCTGAGATTGCTCGTGTAGAATGGGCTAGAGAAGGTAGAGTTCCTTTACAGACTCTTAGAGCTAAAATTGATTATTGTTATTATCCAGCTCAAACTATTTATGGAGTATTAGGAATAAAAGTTTGGATATTTCAAGATGAAAAATAATTAATTTTTTTTAATTTAATTTTTTATATCAAATATTAAGTTTATTTTTATTTCTATCATTTTAAAATTTTACTTATAATCTTATTAACCATTTCAAAAAAATTGCTATGCTTAGTGTGCGACTCGTTTAAATCAATGTTTCTATGAGTCAGAAAAAAACTAGAAAACGCAATAAATTTCTAGTCTCTACTAGAAACTAACTCATTACTTTATATTGAAATAAATCAATAAATGAACTAATAAATCATAGTTATATTCATTTAAATTTTTTTTCCATAGAAATAGAAAATTAAATTTATGAAGCGAAAAACTAAAAAAAATTATTGTATATTATTATTAAAGTCGTATGGTTCGGAATAACCTTTGGAAAAGTAGTGTAATAAAGCATAAAATCAATTTTCATTTTAACAAAAGATTATTATTAAAAATTTGAAAAAGAATAAGAAGTTTATATCAAAAAATACTAAGAAAATTGACTATATAACGATAAAAATAAAACTCCACTGCAGAGAAGGAACCTAAACGCAAATTTTAAAGTTATGGGAACGATGGAACCTAATAGTTAAATAAATTTAATATTCAATTTTATTTAATTATCAGGCAGGATGGCGAACTAAACCAGATTTGGAATATAATGAAAAGAAGTAGAGAAAAAATAGCTATAACTAATAGCTATAACTATAAATAACTTTTTTTTCACTAATTCTAAACGAGTTAATATTCGCTCGTGAAACTCTTATTATATTATTATATTATTATATAAGTTTATTTTATTATTCAATAAAAATTTATTAATAAATTAATTACTAATCTAACATTATTGTTTTATTTTATATATTTGAAATAAAATAATTAATATATTTATTATAAATATAGATAGTAAAATAGTATTTTTTAATAAAAAATAATTATAAAATTTTTTATTCACGAGGAGCCGGATGAAGAAAAACTTTCATGTCCGGTTTTGAAGTAGAGATAAAATAACAAATCGACTATGACCCTAAAAGAACGAAATTTCGTAAACAACATAGAGGGAAAATGAGAGGAATATCTACTCGAGGCAATCATATTTGTTTTGGTAAATTTGCTCTTCAAGCAATTGAACCAGCTTGGATTACGTCTAGGCAAATAGAAGCAGGACGACGAGCAATTACTCGTTATGCCCGTCGTGGTGGAAAACTATGGATACGTATATTTCCCGATAAACCTATTACGATGCGACCTGCGGAAACACGTATGGGTTCGGGAAAGGGGTCTCCAGAATATTGGGTATCTGTTGTTAAACCAGGTAGAATACTTTACGAAATAAGTGGAGTACCAGAAACTATTGCTAAAGCAGCTATGAGAATAGCTGCATATAAGATGCCTATACGTACTCAATTTATTATTGCTGCGCCTGTACAAAAAATAAATAAAGAAAACTCTATATAATATTTTTTTCTAAAAAAAAAGCATTCTATAAATAAATAAAATTAGTAATATTCTATTTTTTAACTCCCCCCCTTAACTCCTTAATATTTTTCTTTTTTTGGGGGGGACTTTATTTCTCGAGAAAAAAAAATGATTCAACCTCAAACTTATTTAAATGTAGCGGATAATAGTGGAGCTCGTAAATCAATGTGTATTAGAATATTGGGAGCTAGCAATCGTAAATATGCACATATTGGTGATATAATTATTGCCGTGGTTAAAGAAGCAGTACCAAATATGCCTCTTAAAAAATCAGAAGTAGTTAGAGCAGTAGTTGTACGTACTCGTAAAGAGCTTAAACGTAATAATGGAACTATTATACAATTTGATGACAATGCCGCTGTTGTCATTAATCAAGAAGGAAATCCTAAAGGAACTCGTGTTTTTGGTCCAGTTGCTCGAGAATTACGAGAATCTAATTTTACTAAAATAGTTTCACTAGCCCCCGAAGTATTATAAACAAATAAAAATAATAAAATTTTAGAATAAATAGTTTTTTTAAGTTTAATGAATAAAAATAAAAAAAACTATTTATTCATATATTATAGATACTTCAATAATATTTTTTATTATAAATTTTATTTTAAATAAAAAATATTACTTTAATTATACTGAAAAATAAAAAAATATTTTTTAACTATTTTACTTATTTTTATTCTATATATAGATATATATATATTTTGTTTTTTAGTTATTTCTATTCTAAATTTAGCAAAAAAAATTAAAATAAGTTTTTATTTTAAATTTTTTTTTTTCGACGAACTTAAAAAGCTTATTTATATTAATAGTAAGAAGGAGTTTTCATGGGTAACGATATCATTGCTAATATGATTACATCTATAAGAAATGCAAATTTAGGAAAAACAAAAACTGTTCAAGTACCTGCTACTAATATTACTAGAAATATTGGAGAAATTCTTTTACAAGAAGGTTTTATAGAAAATTTTAGAGAACATCAAGAAAATAAAAACTATTTTTTAGTTTTTACTTTGAAATATCAAGGAAGAAAAAAAAAACCTTATATAACAACTTTACGGCGTATTAGTAAACCAGGTTTAAGAATGTATTCTAATCATAAAGAAATTCCTAAAGTTCTAGGTGGAATGGGAATTGTTATTCTTTCTACTTCTCAAGGAATTATGACGGATCGAGAAGCGCGACAAAAGCAAATTGGGGGAGAAATATTATGTTATGTATGGTAATTTATTTACATTTTGTTTAAACCATTTTGCATAAGGAAATCTTTGTCAATAAAAAAGCTAGCTAGTATTATATTTATCAACGTTAGTTAATTAAAAAGGAGATTTTCTCTCTAATGAAGAAACAGAATTTAATTGATATGGAAGGTTTAGTTACTGAATCACTTCCAAATGCCATGTTTCGAGTTTGTTTAGATAACGGATGTGAAGTTTTAACTCATATTTCGGGGAAAATAAGACGTAATTATATAAGAATACTACCAGGAGATAGAGTCAAAGTAGAATTAAGTCCTTATGATTTGACTAAAGGACGTATAACTTATCGACTTCGTGCTAAATCATCAAATAGTTAAATATAATTAAATAAAGTTTTTTGAAAAAAAAAAAATAGAAATATAAAAAATTAGCATATGTTTTTTATATTATTGATTGTAGCAAAATAAGGAATATAAAAATGAAAATTCGTGCTTCTGTTCGTAAAATTTGTGAAAATTGTCGACTGATTCGTAGACGAAGACGAATTATGGTAGTTTGTTCTAATCCGAAACATAAACAAAGACAAGGATAACTTTTTTTTAAGTTTTCATTGAAATTTTAAATTAATTTAATAAAAAATCTAAAAAAATTTCTATATTATATACATATATCCATTAAAATTTTCTAAAGTAAACAAATAATAACTATGGCAAAATCTGTAAAAAAAATTAGTTTACGGAAAGGTAAACGTAGAATACCTAAAGGAGTTATTCATATTCGAGCAAGTTTTAACAATACAATTGTTACTGTTACAGATATAAGAGGACAAGCAGTTTCTTGGTCTTCTGCCGGTGCTTGTGGCTTTAAAGGTACAAAAAAAAGCACACCCTTTGCTGCACAAACTGCAGCAGAAAATGCTATTCGTACGCTAATTGATCAAGGTATGAAACAAGCAGAAGTTATGATAAGTGGTCCTGGTCCAGGAAGAGATACAGCATTACGAGCTATTCGTAGAAGTGGTGTAATCTTAAATTTTGTACGTGATGTAACTCCCATGCCACACAATGGATGCAGACCTCCAAAAAAAAGACGTGTATAAGAATAAACTATACTGTAAAGAGATCGTAATATGATTCAAAATGAAATATCAATCTCCGCTCAGATACTACAGTGGAGATGCGTTGAATCTAAAGTAGATAGTGAGCGTCTTCATTATAGTCGATTTGCCATATCTCCATTTAGATGCGGTCAAGCTAATACAGTAGGAATCGCTATGCGTAGAGCATTACTAGGAGAAATTGAAGGAACCTGTATCACATGTGCGAAATTTAAAAAAGTAACACATGAATATTCTACAATATTAGGCATTCAAGAATCAGTACATGATATTTTAATAAATTCAAAAGAAATTGTACTAAAAAGTAATTCTTATGAAACTCAAAAAGCTTTTATATCTATTCTTGGACCCAAAAAAATAACAGCTCAAGACATTATATTACCACCTTCTGTTGAAATAATTGATACAACACAATATATAGCCACACTTACTAAAGCAATTCATTTAGATATTGAATCAGAAATTGAGAAAGATTGTGGATACCGTATACAGGATTCTAAAAAATCAACAGATGGAATTTTTTTCGTAGATGCTGTATTTATGCCTATTCGAAATGCGAATTATAGTATTCATTCGTTTGAGAATAAAAATAAAACGCAAGAAATACTTTTTATTGAAATATGGACTAATGGAAGTATTACACCTAAAGAAGCAATCTATGAAGCTTCTCGAAGTCTAATTGATTTATTTATTCCTTTTTTACATGCAGAAAGAAAACAAATAATAAATGGATTAGAAAATAAATATGAGTCTAATAACATGTCTTATTTTTCTTCTTTCTCTCCATTAGCGGATAAAATAACAAAAGAAGTTACTTTTAAACATATATTTATTGATCAACTGGAATTACCTGCTAGGGCTTATAATTGTCTTAAGAGAGTAAATGTACATACAATATCAGATTTATTAAATTATAGTCAAGATGATTTAATGAGAATAAAAAACTTTGGAAAAAAATCTGTAGAACAGGTATTAGAAGCCTTACAAAAACAATTTTCCATAAATTTACCTAAAAATAAGCTTTATTTTCATTAATCTAAATATTTTTTTTTATTCGTTATATAAAATAAATTTAAATTCTAGAAATAACTTAATTTATTAATTTATTTACAAAATTTAAATTCATTTTAATTTATTTTTTTTTAGTTCAATTTTAGTCTCTAGGAAGTATTTATTTTTCTAAATAAATACTTCCTAGAGACTCATAGCTTTAAAATTTAATTTTTATATATTTGACAGTTTACTACGTAATTGTATTAAGAAAGTCCTGAAGTTAGAGATTTATCAATAGGTAAAGCAGCTCCAATACCCAACCAAAGAGATACCGCAGTACCAACTAAAAAAACTGTTGTAGCTACTGGACGACGAAAAGGATTTTGAAATTTATTCACATTTTCTAAAAAAGGTACTGTCAATAATCCCGCAGGTACTGCGGCCATCAAAAGAACACCTAACAATTTATTAGGAACTGTACGAAGTATTTGAAACACAGGAAAAAAGTACCATTCCGGTAATATTTCTAACGGCGTTGCAGACGGATTTGCTGGTTCACCAATCATTGAAGGTTCTAAAACAGCTAAGCCTACAGTACATGCAATAGTACCTAAAATAACTACTGGAAATATATATAAAAGATCATTAGGCCAAGCAGGTTCTCCATAATAATTATGTCCCATACCTTTAGCTAATTTAGCTCGTAATATAGGATCACTTAAATCGGGTTTTTTTGTTATTAGGATAGGTTATTTCTGGGTCAAAATATTCCCCCAAAAGAATCGGACATGAACCTTTTTTTCATTCGACTCAAGCAATTACTATATAATTTTTTTAGGTAATTTCTTATTTTGAACAATAAAAAATAAATAAAATATAATAAATGAATTTTATTTTAGCTAAATGCTCATAATCCAAGTAAGTCTGTAAATTTTCTATTATATAATGCACTTTTTGGATAGTCTTTTTTCTTATAAATTATACTTTTTTAATAGTTCAAAAAAATATATAAATTTACTAAGTATTAACTTGTTAATATATTGACTTTTTTTTTCATTAGACCTTTTTTTTACCCCGATAACGTTCATTCGAATAAAAAACCCAAAGGAAATGAATGTGCTTTTTTGTTATTACATTATATATATATTCATATATTTTTTTATTTACTAAATTTTACGAAGCCTATTATTTTATGAAAATAAAATAGATCATAGAAAAAGATTCTTTTTTTTTAACAAATTTTTTTTATCCAAGTTTTTTATCCTTTTATTTCTAAGATTTTTAAGAAAGGAAATTGGAATAGAAACACATTAAATTTTTACTATTAATGTGGCAGATTAAAATATCTACTTATAGTCTAATAATTAATTCAAGTCACACACTCCCATAATTTATTTTCTCTCAAAGAATAAAAATATATTTTAAATAAAGTTTTTTTAAATCAAAAAAAATACTTTATAAATATCCATAAAATATTATTAAATAGTTACAATAATAAATAAATTTATGGCAATAAATTTGGTGTGGAAAAATTACTATAATTTACTATAACAGTATAAATTTTTATTACTAATTATAATTAATAACTTACGAAGGACCTGAAATACCTTGTTTACGAATCATTAAAAAATGCATTAGCATAAAAACTGCAGTAAGAAGGGGCAATACGAAAGTATGTAAACTGTAAAAACGAGTTAATGTAGATTGACCCACACTAACACTTCCGCGTAGTAATTCTACTGAAGGAGATCCTGTAGAAGGAATAGCATCAGGTACACCAGTTACAATCTTAACGGCCCAATAACCAATTTGATCCCAAGGTGAAGAATATCCAGTTACACCAAACGAAACTGTTAATACAGCTAGAATAACACCAGTAACCCAAGTTAATTCACGAGGTTTCTTGGAACCTCCTGTAGGATAAACACGAAATACATGCAGAATCATCATTAAAACCATCATACTTGCCGACCATCGATGAACTGAACGAATTAGCCAACCAAAATTAACTTCAGTCATTATATATTGAACTGGAGCAAAAGCTTCTGTTACAGTCGGACGATAGTAAAAAGTCATAGCAAAGCCAGTTGCTACTTGTACTAAAAAACAAGTTAAAGTAATTCCCCCTAAGCAATAAAATATGTTGACATGAGGTGGTACATATTTACTAGTAATATCATCTGCAATCGCTTGAATTTCAAGACGCTCTTCAAACCAATCATATACTTTATTGAGATAGATAAACCTTTATGTATTCCCCCTCTAAAAACCGTACATGATAATTCTTTTTTCATACGGCTTAAACAAAAAATAAAAATATATAATAATATATATATATATGTATTTTTTTATTGTTTTAATCTCAAGTTGGCTTGTTTTCTTATATTCATTGCCTTTTTGAGTAATCTTTTATCTTACAAATTATTTTTTAATATTTTTTCATTTCTAATAATATCAAAAAAAATTTAGAGATTTTTTTGTTTGAATTTTAATAAAAATAATTAAACTTTAGATTTTTAATATATTCCGATGACTAAAAAAAGATATAATGGGTAAATATCTTTTTAATATCACTAATTAGAAAATTTAAAATTTGGTAACGAAATCTAAATAGTAAATTTAGATAAATTAATCATAGTTTAATTTTTTGTTTTAAGATATTTTTTTAGTATTTTATTAATATCTAATTATTTTATTAATATCTAATAATGTCTTATGCTTTAAATGTTAAATTTGGTTAACATTTAGTAGAATAAAATAACCTTATAAAAAAAGATTAACAAATTATTTTGTATTATTAATTTGAATTCATTTAAACAACTCGCACACCCATAATCCAAAAATCCTTTAATTAATTGATCACACGATTGAACTGCCTAAAAAGATAAAAAAATAAAATTAATATTTTTTTATTATTTATTAATAATCTTAATTAATTGGTTCAATAAAAAAAGGATAACCTTTTTTTATTGAACCAATTAATTTTATTACCAACTTACAGGAACTCCATCTAATAATACTGAAGAATTATAAAGTTCCAAAATGATAACTAAAAAGACTGCAAATAATGCTATTACAACACCCATCAAAGGAGTTGTTCCCCATCCAGGAGCCACTTTACCATATTCCGAATTAAGTGGTTTCAATATATCTCCTATACCACTTCGTTTTCCTTTAGTTCTAGGAGTATCATCAATAATTTGTGTAGCCATAAAACTTATTGCATTAGTTGAGATTTTTTAACTTTGTGTACTATTATATTAAAAACAAACCATTATTTTGGGATTACTTAAAAATGGAAACTGCAACCTTAGTCGCTATCTTCATATCTTGTTTACTTGTGAGCTTTACCGGCTATGCTCTTTATACAGCTTTTGGGCAACCCTCTAAAGAACTTAGAGATCCTTTTGAAGAGCATGAAGACTAATTTAATCAAAGACCTTCCCTATTTTTTAGGGAAGGTCATTAGTTTTTTATTGAAATAGGAAGAAAAAAAAATAAAAACAAAAAAAAAACTGAAAAAGTTTATATTTATAAAAAACTATTTTTTTCCTTTGCTTGGAATTTTAGGTGGTTCTCGAAAGAAAATAGCAAAAAAGATTATTCCTAAAGTACCTACCAATAAAAATGTATAAACCAATGCTTCCATAGATTTGATTGTAAGTGAAAAGTATGGAGATAACTTTCGTACTAATTGAAAAATAGATTCATTTAAGAATTCTATAATTTATATATATGTTATTTTTTTAATAAAAAATGAAAAAAAAATTATTAAATTAATCTTAGACTATTTGTTTTTTAGTTGTTGGATCTCCTAATTTTTGGAATGCTCCAAATTCAACTTGAGCATCTAGATCAGGATCAATACCAGCAAAAACATCTCTAAATAAAGTTCTAGCACCATGCCAAATATGCCCAAAAAAGAAAAGAAGAGCAAAGGTGGCATGACCAAAAGTGAACCAACCTCTCGGGCTACTACGAAAAACACCATCCGATTTTAAAGTAGCACGATCAAATTCGAAAATTTCCCCCAATTGAGCACGTCTGGCGTATTTTTTCACTGTAGCCGGATCATTAAAACTTATTCCATCAAGTTCACCACCGTAGAATTCAACAGTTACACCTACTTGTTCAACACTATATTTTGATTCTGCTCTTCTAAATGGAACATCAGCTCTAACAATTCCTTCTTCATCTACTAAAACTACTGGGAAGGTTTCGAAGAAAGTAGGCATACGACGTACAAAAAGTTCATGTCCTTCTTTATCTTTAAAAACAGCATGGCCTAACCAACCAACAGCTATCCCATCTCCATTATCCATTGCGCCTGCTCTAAATAATCCTCCTTTAGCTGGATTATTACCTATATAATCATAAAAAGCTAATTTTTCAGGAATTTTAGACCAAGCTTCTGATGAACCTAAATTTTCAGCTTTGCTGGAACGAATTCTTCTGTCTATTTCTTGTTGAAAGAATCCTTGATCCCATTGATAACGAGTAGGGCCAAATAATTCTACTGGAGTTGCCGCGGAACCATACCACATAGTTCCAGCAACAACAAAAGCAGCAAAAAATACAGCAGCAATACTACTAGATAGAACAGTCTCAACATTCCCCATACGTAATCCTTTGTATAATCGTTGAGGAGGACGAACACTAAGATGAAATAAACCTGCTAATATACCTAGAATACCCGCTGCAATATGATGAGAAGCTATTCCTCCTGGAACAAAAGGATCAAAACCTTCAGCCCCCCAAGCTGGAGCTACGGGTTGTACTTTTCCAGTTAATCCATAAGGATCAGACACCCATATACCAGGACCAAATAAGCCTGTTACATGAAATGCTCCGAATCCAAAACAAAGAACTCCAGAGAGAAATAAATGAATTCCAAAAATTTTAGGTAAATCTAAAGAAGGTTTTCCCGTGCGTTCATCACGAAATAATTCTAAGTCCCAATGAACCCAATGCCAGATAGCTGCCAAAAATAACGAACCTGATAATACAATATGTACTGCAGCGACACCTTCATAGCTCCAAAGACCTGCATTAGTTACAGTTTCTCCGGTAATACTCCAACCCCCCCAAGACTTTGTTATTCCCAAACGAGTCATGAAGGGTATAACGAACATACCTTGTCTCCACATTGGATCAAGAACAGGGTCAGAGGGATCAAAAACAGCTAATTCATATAAAGCCATAGAACCAGCCCAACCAGAAACTAAAGCTGTATGCATTAAATGTACAGCAATTAAACGGCCAGGATCATTTAATACGACAGTATGAACACGATACCAAGGCAAACCCATGAAAATACCCCTTTCTCAAAGAGAAGTAGAAACTATGTAACTTTCTTGCATTCATCAAGGACTATAAATTAAACTAATATTTTTTCATTTTAAAAATTTTCCTCTTACAGTAAAAAAAAAATACTAAAGATTAAAACATCAATTTTGTTTTTAAAGACAAGCACAAATAGTTTAGCATTTATATATTTCTGATAACAATGGAGAGATTGGTCCCATTTTATTTTCGATAAAGATAAATATAGCCGTAAAAAAATAAATGAACTTAAATATTTTTTATACTTCTTATGTATAGATTATATATGATATAATAATACTATTAAAAAAAAATTACAATCTAATTATGTATTATTAGTTTGTTATGCTTTCCTGTTAGAGAATTTTAATTATTAAAAAAATGCCCATTGGTGTTCCAAAAGTGCCTTTCAGACTTCCTGGAGAAGAAGATGCTGTTTGGATTGACGTATAGTGCGACTTGGTAAAAATTTTTGGTTATATGGATACTGCCCATCGTCTTTACCGATTCGAATGTTTCTATCTCATTTAAAATCGATTGAATTGTCAATCAATACTTTAAAGCATGAGTTTTAATGAAAATAATTAAAAGTAAAAAAGATTTATTAATCTTAAAATTCTATGGTTAGCCGAAACAAATAAAGTTTTTAGGCTTCGTTAAATTTCTAAACTAAAGATTTAAATTAATTTAATAAAATTATAAAAAAGTATTTTTAACATAAAAAAAATAACACTATAATTACTTGTCCTATATGTGTAAGTAAAAATTGGATAAAATTTTCCCGAAGTAGAACATAAACCTAAAGATTTTACTAAAAACCTAATTTGTAAACAAGAAAATTTTGCTCTAATAAAAATATATTAAAAAATATATTAGTTAGTATTAGTTACTAAATAGTTCAATAAGTCGAACTAAAAAAACGAACTTGAACTAAAAGTGGTGAAAAAACATTCTAAAAAAAAACTTATAAATATTTGAATTTTCTATAATTTTTTTGAAACTGCTTGAGCCGTATGCTTTTAAAAATGCTTGTACGGTTCTAAAGAAAGAAAAGTTATCTATTCTAATCAATCGACTTTATCGGGAAAGGTTACTTTTTTTAGGTCAACATGTAGATGATGAGATTGCAAATCAGCTCATTGGTATTATGATGTATTTAAATGGAGAAGACGAAAGTAAAGATATGTATTTATATATTAACTCTCCTGGTGGAGCAGTATTAGCAGGAATATCTGTTTACGATGCTATGCAATTTGTAGTGCCAGATGTACATACAATTTGTATGGGATTAGCTGCTTCAATGGGATCTTTTATCTTAACTGGAGGCGAAATTACTAAACGTATAGCGCTACCCCACGCTTTGCGCCAATGAGTTCTTTCTTTTTATTATTATAAAATGTCTGCGCCAAATAAATGGTAATAATAGCATGACAAATAAAACTTGATATAAATATTATAAAGAAAACTTTTAATATCAAGATAATTAACACTAATTTTTTTATCAATTTATTTTAGCGTCATAAATTTTTATTTTTTTTGATATTTAATAAAATATATATATATATATGTATATAAAAAATTTAAAGTTTGGCTAAAAATTAATTTGGCTATATTTTCTAAAAAAAACTTTGGCATTGCTAAAAGAAGAAATATCTAAAGCAACAGAACCATCATAGTATTTAATAAAAAAAAAGATGGTATATAAATTATTTAAAATATATTTGAAAAAAAAAATTATCAATTATAAACAAATATGTTATGTTTTTTTTTTTTTTTTTTTTAATATGTTCTTTCATATTAATTTTGGAGCTGTATGCATGAAAAAAAATGCTTGTACAGTTCATCAAAGTTCTTTTCTAATAAAATTCATTAAATTAGATTAATTAGGGTAATGATTCACCAACCTGCTAGTTCTTACTATGATGGACAAGCAGGAGAATGTATTATGGAAGCGGAAGAAGTATTAAAACTTCGCGATTGTATTACTAAAGTTTATGTACAAAGAACAGGGAAGCCATTATGGGTTATTTCCGAAGATATGGAAAGAGATGTTTTTATGTCAGCAAAAGAAGCAAAAAATTATGGCATTGTTGATCTTGTAGCTATAGAAAATGCTTAAAAATTTTTAATACTAAAAATTTTTAATAAATGTTTTTTTTTTATTTATAAAAATAATTTCATATAAAAAACAAAAAAACTTATTATAAAACTAAAGATTTGAATTAATAGTTAATTCAAATCTTTAGTTTTATAATAAGTTTTTTTGGTTAGGATTAATCCAAACCAATAAATTCTGCATATAACTTAAAATGCCTACTATTCAACAATTAATTAGAAATCGAAGACAACCAATAGAAAATGGAACAAAGTCTCCGGCTCTTCGCGGATGTCCTCAGCGTAGAGGAGTTTGTACTAGAGTGTATGTGCGACTTGTTTAAATCAAAAATTTTAAATACTAAATAAGTTTGGTATAGCAGAAAAACTTTTTGATTATAGTAAAATATTGATTTATCATTTACTCAATTAAAGTAAATGAAATTTATGGTTTTTATTGGTGCAAATCCAATTATTTTTATGTAAGATGAAAAAGCAATTTCTCAATGGTATATCAATCCATTAAGCGAGAAAAAAATATGCAAATGATTAAATAGATAGTTGTATTATTGCAAAGACGGATTTATAAGGTCAGCTGCCCAGCAAACTATCAAAATAACATACCGTTACTAAATAAAAAAAAGTTTATAAGACTTTTTATTTACTAAATGAAATAGAGCTGAAATTTGAAAATTATACAAATTATCAATAACATGTTCAAAATTAAAAAGCTCCGGTATATAGAAAAGACCTCAACGTTGAAGGAAAAACTATAGAAACAATGGAATCCATAATTTTTTAATTTTCAAGGTTTTATTCTTTTGTTATCAAGAAGGTTTTTTAACCTAAAAAATTATGGCTAGGAAGGTTATAGTAGCAAAAGCCATTGGAATCCTTATTTTCTACACTAGAAAATTTAGTCATTTTTTTTATTACTATTTTTATGATTCAAAAAATAATAGGAATTTAAGTATAAATAATTATATCTATTTACTTAATCAAAACTTTGTTACTTTTACTTTATAATAAATAAAAAAATAATAAATATAACAAAGTCAATGTTTTTGCTGTTTTTTTTTTTATTTCTTATTAAAATCAATTAGTAATTTATGAGAGTAGACATCAATGACTAGAGTTAAACGTGGATATGTAGCCCGAAAACGGCGAAAAAATCTTTTTAAACTTACATCTGGATTTGAAGGAGCTCATTCAAAATTATTTCGAACTGCTAATCAGCAAGGAATGAGAGCTTTAGCTTCTTCTCATCGAGATAGAAGTAAACGAAAAAGAGATCTTCGTCGTTTATGGATTACTCGGATTAATGCAGCCGCCCGAAATAATGGAATTTCTTATAATAAATTAATTCAAAATTTATATCAAAACCAAGTGCTTTTAAATCGCAAAATGCTTGCACAAATAGCTATATTAGATAATAATTGCTTTTTTACAATTCTAAAAGAAGTTAGCGAATAAATAAAAAAAAAACTAAATGAAAATACTTCCTCGGAGTGAAAATCCTCCGAGGAAGTAAAAAAAGATCAAACTTTTCTCAATAATGAAAATTAAATTTGTTTTTAGTTTTAATAAAACTAAAAACAAATTTAATTTTCATTATTGAGAAAAGGTAATAAAGCTAAAAGTCGAGCTCGCTTAATAGCAATAGTCATTAAGCGTTGTTGTTTTGCCGTCAATCTATTCATTCGCCTAGATAAAATTTTTCCTTGTTCGCTAATAAATCTACGAAGTAAATTTATATTTTTATAATCGATCATTTCTCCTGATCTAATTGGTGGCAAACGTCTACGCGAAGACCGCTTAGATTCATTTATAGCTTGTTTCATAAACTCTTAAAATGCTATTATTTATTTTTTTATTTCTTTGTGAATAGTATGCTTATTGCAATAAGGACAAAATTTTTTCAATTCTAATCGAATAGGTGTATTACGACGATTTTTTTGAGTAGTATATCTAGAAATACCTAATTTTTTTTTTTCGCTATTCTGAGCACAATTAGTACATTCTAAAGTAATTGTTACTCTGACATCTTTATTCTTAGCCATAATCCTATTTTGAGTATTAGATCTGTAAAAGCCACAAAATTTGTTTCTAAAAAAATAAAAATATGATATTTTAGTAAAAATTATCAATTACTTTTAAATTTAAAGGTATAAGTTATAATAATAAAAAAATGAAAAAAATAAATTTATTATTATTTTATTATTTATTATTATTTTATTATTATAATATAAATACAAAATTTATTTTTCTTATATAATATTTTCTTTTATTTTTTTAATTCGATAATTAATTAAACGTAAAAATTTATTCGATTTGAAAAGTAAAAAAAATACATATATATTTTTTTTAGAGAAATGGAAGAATTAAAGCATCTGGAAAAAAACGATTGATCTCTATCAATAAACCGGCTAAGAATCCAAACCATAACGTAGCTAGTACAGGTGCTGTAGAAAGATATGTTTTTACATCTTGCATTGTAAGTTCTCCTTATATATATATATAAATAAATTTTAGTAAATTTTTTTGTGTTTTTTACAAAAGTTTATATAACAAAATGATAAAATAGATTTTCGAAAAGAAAAAGCAAATTAATTGAAATTGGCTTTTTTTTTTAATCTAATTTTCCAATTAAATATTTTGATTAATAATTTGGTAATAAATTCTATTCATTTTTTTTATTCTATTACTCTATACTTTATTTAAAAGAAATAAATTAATAAAAAATTTAAAAACTAAAATAATTAATTTAACTTTTATTCAATATTTTTTATTTTATTAAATTTATTCTATTTCAAATAATAATTTTTTTTGTAAATAATTTTTTTTGTATTAGATAAAAAAAATACGTATTATTTTTTTATTATTTTTTTTCTTCCTCATATCTAATTTTTTAAGTGAAAAAATTCTAATAATTTTGAAATAATTGAGAAAAAGAAAAGTAGAGAAAAGTAAATAAAATGGATATAAAATAAATTAAGTGTGGGCAAAAAACTATAAATGAGATACAATTATAATAAATAAAGAATTAAAAAATGGGAGGGATGTAGCGCAGCTTGGTAGCGCGTTTGTTTTGGGTACAAAATGTCGCAGGTTCGAATCCTGTCATCCCTACCCTAAAATCTATATGTTATAATAACAATTAAAAAATAAATAATTATTAAACAAATCTTTTTAATAAGTGAATAAAAAGAAAAATAACTTTATTAAATTTTTATTCAAAAATATATTTAGAGAAATTTGATGTCAGAAAGCGCTCTTAGTTCAGCTCGGTAGAACGCAGGTCTCCAAAACCTGATGTCGTAGGTTCAAATCCTACAGGGCGTGATTGTTTGAAAATAATCATAATAAAGATAAAATAAATTAAAAAAAAATTTTAACAATTAAACCCCCCTCTAAAAAAAGAGGGAAGTCTATAAAAAATAGTAAAGATAACTTGACATTTAAGATGTTTGATCAAAGATCTAATTGATCGCCACGCCGATATTGTAAATAAGCAGTTACAAATAATCCAGCTAACGTTATTGGAATCAACCCTAATACAATTCCAGACAGCAAAGCTTCAACCATTTTTTTAACTTAAATATTAATTTTAGTTAGAAACTAACTAAGTTTATTATTAATCTCAATAATTTTTATTTAGCTTGAGAAATACAATGAAATTTTAAGAACCTTAATGAGTTCTCCTTTTTTTATATAAGTTGTATTTTGTTTAAACCAATAAATAGAACTAAAGCTAAAATTAAAGCGGCAAATAGAAATACAAAATAACTGATTAGAGTAAGCATGAAAAAAATCCTAATGACAATATAACAAATTTAGTATACACCCTTGTAAAGCAATTACCTAAATTTTTTATTACTTAAAAAAAAATTAATTAATTGAAAATATTTTTATTTAATAATAATAATATTTCGGATATAATACCGGCTGCTATTGTGTAACCTCCTTCATGAATCGCAAAACGAATTTTTTTTTCAAGTTTAATTAGTTACATCATTATTTTAATACGATCACTAGACATAAGTTTTTTGGAAAATTTCTAGACTTAGAACAATAGTACGATAAGTTTCTTTTAATTCAATTATTTCTACGCTTTTTTTTATTCGAATGATTCCCTTTGTTACACGACCCGTAGTTACAGTTCCATAACCTGATAATAGAAGAAATATCTTTTATAACCATGAGGAAGATTTATCTAGTTCGCGTTTTTAGGTATTGGAATATGAATATCTACAAATGTACAGCACCAGATAATCATATTCTTTACATAATTTTTGCATGACCAGGACAATCTACGGGAGCATAATATCGTAAATAAGTTTCATATTCTATATGAGCGGTATTAATCGTAATACCTTTTACTTTTTTTTCTGAAGTTGTACCTATTTTTTGGCGAGACATCCGCTTAAAATAGCTAAAGCCATTATAATAATTGTAATAGCTGCTGTTAAAATAATTTTCACATGATTTACATGCCCAATTGTTCCAATATTTATATGAGATTTCTTACGTTCAAACTTTTTTTCGAACCATAAAAGATCATTCTCCTTCTAAGTCACTGCTTTTATTGCATATTAATCAAATTAGCTAAATAATGCTAACAAAATGATGGAAAAAAGGTCTTTAACGTGTCCTATTTTTTTTAATTCGTCTTGCTGCGTTAAAAGAACACTAGATATACTGATCTAGTATGCTTCAAAGATACCCTTGGTATAACATTGATAATCTAACAAGGCTTAAAAAAGATTTTACTAGATTTATAATATAATCTGGTTTCAATCTTTTATGAAATTTTTTTCCCAGCCTCTACAAATATATATGGAGCTAACCATGTCTGGAAATACGGGAGAGCGCCCTTTTGCTGACATTATTACCAGTATTCGATACTGGGTGATCCATAGCATCACTATACCTTCTTTGTTCATTGCAGGTTGGTTATTTGTTAGCACAGGCTTGGCTTACGATGTGTTTGGAAGTCCTCGGCCAAATGAATATTTTACAGAAAGCCGACAAGAGGTTCCTTTAATTACTGGGCGTTTCAATTCATTGGAACAAGTTGATGAATTTACTAGATCCTTCTAGGAGGTACCAATGACTATAGATAGAACTTATCCAATTTTCACAGTTAGGTGGTTAGCCGTTCACGGACTAGCTGTACCAACAGTTTTCTTTTTAGGATCAATATCAGCAATGCAGTTTATTCAACGATAAACTTTATTTAGAATGGAAAGCTATGACACAACCAAACCCGAACAAACAAAGTGTAGAATTAAATCGTACCAGCCTTTATTGGGGGTTGTTACTTATTTTTGTACTAGCTGTTTTATTTTCTAATTATTTTTTCAATTAATTACAGCAAGAGCTTTTTTGCCTTATTTGGAATAAATTCAAAATTTTAATATTTTTGACTGTTTTATGTCTTCAGTCATGACTAAGAATTGAAAAGGGAGTAAGATAAATGGCGAATACCACCGGAAGGATTCCTTTGTGGCTAATAGGTACTGTAGCTGGTATCATCGTAATTGGTTTAGTAGGCATCTTTTTTTATGGTTCATATTCTGGATTAGGGTCATCTTCATAGTAAGTAAAGTTTTGAAAACGTATATAAAAAACTATTAAATAGTAGTATTTAATAAAATTTTTCAATTATTTTTTTATTATTTGAATAAATAATAAATGCTGAAAAAACATTATGAAAATTTATGTAATAAATTTTCATAATGTTCTTTCAATTCACTAAAAAAACAAAAAAATAAACATTTTTTTAAACTAATATTTTTTTTTATTGATTTAAGTCTTTAAAATACGAATTTAGGAAAAAAAACATTTGTTTTTCAGAACGAGCCATTTTAGAAAGTTTAACAGAAAAATATAATAAATTTTCACAATAAGCAATATGAGCCATTTTTAGATATAATTCATCAGCTTTCCATTTTTTATAAACTAAAATCGTTTTAAAAAATATATGTAAAAAATAATTTCTTGGTAATTTTTTAATAAACTTAAAAAAATCAAGATTATTTTTTACCTTAAATCGAAAGTCCTCTTTAATTCTTTTTCGAGGAGTCTCTAAAAAAAATAATGATATTTCTGATAATTTTTTAGTTTTTTTTATATATATATCTTTAATTTTTTCTTGAAATGTTTTTTGTTCATACAAATAATTATTATTGTTTTTTAATAAATTAATTTGATTAGTAATATATTTTTCAAAATATATTTTTTTTCTTAATTGAGAACAAATTACTAATTTTTTTTTTATTTCTTTCTTTGAATTATTAAAAACATAAAAATTATTATGATATATATGAAAAAAAAAAGACCATTTAGCAAGTTGAAATCTATTTGTTATTGCTTGCTTAGCCATTTTTTTAGAAACACTCATTCTTGATGTGTATCCCCAATAATTCAAGGTTTCTTTTAATAAGGGAAAAAGATAATAATATTCGAAACTTTCAATTTCTAAGGAAGCTATGACCATATTATATAAATATAGAAAACTTAGATTTAACCTCATTGCAGTCATCATCAATAAGAGAAGATTTCTATTAATCAAACGCTTTGGTTTATTTTCCTCTAACAAGTCAAAAAACTAAAAATTCATCTCAGCTAATTGAACTTTTTCAAATTGTTTCTTTTTAGGTACTAAAAATATTTGTGCTAATATGACTGATGCAAAGAATAATAAAAGACCTTGAACACGCAAAGGATCTTGAAGTACTACCTCTGCATCGCCTTGACCAAAACCACCAACATTAGGATTATTCGTTGAAGGTTGATCTACTTTAATTAATTCACCTTCTGAAATAATAAGTTCTGGTCCCGGGGGTACAATATCAATTACTTGACGACTATCCGCTGTATTATCAATAGTTATTTCATATCCACCTTTTTCTTTACGTAGGATTTTGCTTACTTTACCTGTAGTTGAAGCGTTATAAACAGTATTATTACTTTTGCTTCCATCAGGATAAATTTGTCCTCTTCCTCTATTAGCACCCACATATATAGGATATTTCAAAAAATGAGTTTCTTTATTAGCGGTAGGATCCGGTGAAAGAATAGGAAACACAATTTCACTGTATTTTTTCCCGGGAACAGGACCTATCACAAGAATATTTTTTTTATCAGAACGATAAGGTTGAAAATAGAGATTACCTATTTTTTCTTTTATTTCAGGAGGAATACGATCAGAAGGAGCTAATTCGAATCCCTCAGGTAGAATAAGAACAGCTCCTACATTCAAAGCTCCTTTTTTACCGTTAGCAAGAACTTGTTTTATTTGTGTATCATAAGGAATTTTAACAATAGCTTCAAATACTGTATCTGGAAGTACAGATTGCGGAACTTCAATATCTACAGGTTTTTTAGCCAAATGACAATTAGCACATACAATACGGCCTGTCGCTTCTCGAGGATTTTCATAACCCTGCTGTGCAAAAATTGGATATGCTTCGGAAACAGATGGCCAAGTTATTATTTTCATTATGATCAGGATCGAAATTGCTCGAATCACCCATTTTTCGATCCAGTGACTAATATTTCTGTTTTGCATAGTTTGATTATTCGTTTCAAAAAATTTCACGAGTAGGGTACCCTAGCTATCATAGCTATCCCTAATTTATAACTCTGCCCATTATAGTAACAATGAAGGTAATAAATCAAAAGTATTCTACTCTTATTAGTTATTTTTATATAAAATTTAATAATTAACTAATAGTTATTTTTTTTTTTTTTATTAAATTCTATTTCTTTTATTCATTCATTGTATGATAAGTTGCTACAATAGAAGGAGATATACGATTTGAATGACGAAAAATCCAATATTTAAAAACTGTATCTAAAATGACTGGAAAAGTTGAAACAAAACAAGATATTATATGTTTGTTATAAGCAAACCCCAAATGTTCTAAAAAAGAAGCTATAACTATTTCCCAACCGTGGGGTGAATGAAATCCAATACATAAATCAGTTAATAAAAGAATAAAAAAAGCTTTCATTGTATCACTCAAGCTATAAAATAATTCTTGAACCCAAGAATTTAAAATAGCAAGTCTTTCTTTACCTAAAATGAACAAGGCACTTAAAGTAATAAAACAAATAATATCTGTTAATAGATGTAAAATAGTTTGAATACTATTTTCATTATATGCTTTTACTAATTGAATTGTTTTTTCACGAATTTCTATATTAATATCTTGTGACTGTATTTCTAAAGAATTTGCCATTACTTTATCTAACCAAACTAACTCTTCTATTTCTTGAAGCCGTTTTAATGCTATTTCTTCCTGAAAAGAATTGAGAAAAATTTGAAATTGATAAGTATTCCACCAAAATTTAACCCAAGGTTCTAAAAACCATTTTTTTAGAGAAATTGAAATTCCCCAAGGAAAAAATAGTAAACATCCTAAATATTGTAAAGAAGCTAATGCTTGATATTTAGCTACTTGAAATTCTTGAAGTATTAATGAACTTGATTGTCCCGTCAACTCTGTTTGAAATGCAGATAAAGTACGGGTTATAGAACGAGGTACAAGACCTATAGATTCATAAGCTGTTGTAGTAACAATAAAATTTTTAGGATTAAAAAAATAAAAAGGATTTTCTGAAGTTTTTTCTATTTTAGAAGAAAAAACGGAAAAAGAATAATATCGTTTCCAAGTTTCTAAATCATTCAAACTTGCTTCAATCCAAGCTAATTTTTTATTCATTTGTCTAATCTTTTTTAAATCTTTTTCAACTAATTCATTTAAAATAAAATAAGTTTTAACGTTAATTTTATTTTTCCAATTAAGTTTATTCTTCTTTAAATTCCTGTTAGTTTTCTTTACAAGTTTCTTAAAAAAAAAAGAAAAAAAAAAGAAAATATTTGAAATGTTTAAAAAATATAAGCTAATTTTACATTCTAAAAGACTCCAATATATTATGAATACACAATTATTTAATTTTGTATTTATATATAATATTATGGCTTGCCAAGACCGTCTCGAATATGAAACCATCCCTTTATAAGAGATATAATCTTTTTTTATATGTTGTATTCGTTTGCTTGCTTTATAAGCTCTTTCTAAAGAACGATATGGAGTATTTAATAACCAACAAGAAAATTGCGCCCAGTATGATTTCATAAGTATTGCTTATACTTTCATTAAAAAAAACATAAAAAATTTAAATTTTTTTAGTTCAAAATTAAAGTCCTTCAATTGATACGCGCAAAAATCGAGCTAATTCCGCAGCTTTTTCTTCCATTTCTCCTAAAGTCAAATTTTCCCCAATACGAGTTAAAGGAACATCTTGTTGACCTTTTATTTTAATATAAAGAATACGACGAGGATAAATACCTTCTTGAACTTCCATGCGTATTGCTTGTATATCCTTCATGAGAAATTGAATACAAACACGGCGATTTTCTCCAGGAAATCCCCAACGAAAAAGACAAACCATTTTTTCTCGTTTATCAAATTGATTATAACCACTACCTATATTCCACAAAATCGTACACCATAAATAAAAGCTAAGAAACAAACCAGCAATACCATAAAAGCACATTACAATTCCTTGTGGAACAAAAAGAATTTGTTGAGACGATAAAAAGGGTATTAAATCTTTACCAAAGTAAGTAGAAATTCCAACGGAAAAAAATCCTAATGCACCCAATAAGATAATGCACGCCCAACAAAAGTTACTTATTCTCCGAGATCCTATTATAGGTTCTACTCGAAGCCATTCAGATTCGCAATTCATAACAAAGTCTCCTAATTTTTGTTAAAATTAATAGCACAAAATAGCTAAAATATTTTTTTATTTTAGAAGTTAATTTTATTTTAAAATATATATCAATCTCTCATAGATTGATATATATTTTAAAATTATTTTTTAATTTTTTAATTAATATTAATAAATAAAAAAAAAATGACAATTATAATTAAGTTTAAATATATAATTTAAACTTTAGATTTTATTAAAAAAACAGACCTTTCTTTATTTTATAATTCAATAAATAAACTAAATATTTTGATTAAATTTTTAATTTAATTAAAATTTATACTATTTCGTCTTGTTCGATATATATAAATAAAGAAGCCATTGTGATTGCTGGAAAAACTAGGCCTATTAAAGGCACAAAAATAGAAGGTAAATAAGAAGCTGTCATAAATAAATTACCTTTAATAATATTATTTGTAAAAGATTTGTGGAAAAAAATAATTGTAAAACAAAATAAGAAAATTCATTATACCCTTTTTTTTTTTAAAGACATATGAATATTTTTTATATAATTATTTAAATTTTTTTTTAATGTTAATTATTTTAATAAGTAAAATATAATGCAATTCTATTGAAAATTAAAATATATATAATATAGAAAATGTAAATTTTTTTTTGTATACATAGAAATTATAGCATTTAAAAATAATAATAAAAAATTTGATTAAAAAGATTAATTTAATTAAATTAAAAGAAAACAAATAATTAACATTAAATTTTTTTTTTAAATAATTATCTGAAAAAATAATTATTGCGTTCTTTACAAGGAGCTGAACTATAAAGTTCAAATATTTCACTCAAAACGCCTTTTAAAAGGTTACGTGGAACAATCAAATCAAGTAAACCATGATCAAATAAAGATTCAGCAACTTGAAAACCATCAGGTATTTTTTGACGTAATGTCTGTTCAATGACTCTCTTACCCGCAAATGCAATGTATGCTTTGGGTTCAGCAATAATAATATCTCCTAACATACCAAAACTAGCAGTGACTCCACCAGTTGTAGGATATGTAAGAATAGCTATATATAGTAACCTTTTTTGAGCTTGATGAATTTGTAAAACAGAAGAAATTTTAGCCATTTGCATTAAACTCAATGTTCCTTCTTGCATACGTGCTCCTCCGGAAGAACATACAATAATTAAGGGCATAGATTTTTTTGTAGCATATTCGATAAGACGGGTAATTTTTTCACCTACTACGGAACCCATACTACCTCCCATAAATTGGAAATCCATAACTCCAAGAGCAACAGGAATTCCATTCAGTTTTCCTATACCTGTTTGAATAGCATCAGTTAAACCTGTTCGTTTTTGATAAAAAATGACACGATTTTTATAAGAATCTTCATCAGAAAATTTAAGAACATCTCGAGCAACCATATTTTCATCCATAGGATGCCAAGTTCCGCGATCAATCAAAAGTTCAATTCTTTCTGTACTACTCATTTGCAAATGATATCCACATTCTTCACAGATTCGTTTATTTTGTCTTAAAAATCTAACATAGAGCATGTTTTCACAATTATCACAACGAGTCCATAATCCTTTAGTAGTATCAATTTTAATATATCTATCTTTTTCCCTTTCACTGAGAACGTATCCTTTTGTAGCTTTTTCAATAAAAGCTCCGATTAACCCACCAAATCGACGTTTATCTTCAAACCAATTCATTAGAGACATAAAAATCTTTCTCCTTATTCTTCTTTATAAAGTTTTATATATAACGTTGTGTATATATCAATAATATTAATTTTAATAATAGTACTTTTTTTTTTACAGTCGACTATTCGTGATTAAAATATATATATATATGTATATATATATATATATATAAATTCTTTAAAAAAAGTTAATTATTAATTTAAATATTAATTGAATTTAAATATTAATTGAATTTTTTTACTACTTCTATAATAGAACTTTCTTTCTATAATTCAAGAAATATAAATATAAAACTATAAATAATTAAAATAAAAAAAAAAATAATTATTTTCAATGGTTTAGAAGGGATTTGAACCCTTGACTTCATGGTTCGGAACCATGAGCTCTAATCCGCTGAGCTACAAAACCCTATTCAATAAAAGCTTACTAAGAAACATATGGAAAAAAACATATGTATAATTCATAATAAAATAATGTAAATGTTATTTTATTTTTTTGTCACCCCCCTTTGGGGAGTGACAAAAAAATAGAAAAAGCAAAAAAATTTAAAAAATGAAATTAAATAGTATCAACTGTATCAAATTCAAATTTAATTTCTTTCCATACTTCACAAGCAGCAGCTAATTCAGGACTCCACTTAGCCGCCTCACGAACAACTTCATTACCTTCACGAGCAAGGTCACGTCCTTCATTACGAGCCTGTACACAAGCTTCTAAAGCGACTCTATTAGCAACTGCACCAGGTGCATTCCCCCAAGGATGTCCCGAAGTTCCTCCACCAAATTGTAATACAGAATCGTCGCCAAAAATTTCGGTTGAAGCAGGCATATGCCAAACGTGAATACCACCAGAAGCTACAGGTAAAACACCTGGTAAAGAAACCCAGTCTTGAGTAAAATAAATACCACGACTTCGGTCTTTCTCAATATAGTCATCACGAAGTAGATCAACGAATCCTAAAGTTACTTGACGTTCTCCTTCAAGTTTACCTACTACAGTACCAGCATGAATATGATCTCCACCAGATGGACGTAATGCTTTAGCTAATACACGAAAATGCATACCATGATTTTTTTGTCGGTCAATAACTGCATGCATTGCACGGTGAATGTGAAGAAGTAGACCATTATCTCGGCAATAATGAGCCAAACTAGTATTTGCAGTAAAACCACCTGTCAAATAGTCATGCATAACAATAGGAACACCTAATTCTCTAGCAAATTCTGCTCTTTTTAGCATTTCTTCACATGTACCTGCAGTAGCATTTAAATAATGCCCTTTGATTTCACCTGTTTCAGCTTGAGATTTATAAATAGCTTCCGCTACGAATAAGAAACGATCTCTCCAACGCATAAAAGGTTGAGAATTTACATTTTCATCGTCTTTGGTAAAATCGAGTCCACCACGAAGACATTCGTATACTGCTCTACCATAATTTTTAGCAGATAAACCTAATTTTGGTTTGATAGTACATCCTAATAAAGGACGACCATATTTGTTCAATTTATCTCTTTCAACTTGGATACCATGAGGTGGCCCTTGGAAAGTTTTGGAATAAGCTGGAGGAATTCGTAAATCTTCTAGACGTAAAGCTCGTAAAGCCTTAAATCCAAAAACATTACCTACAATAGAAGTAAATAAGTTGGTAACAGAACCTTCTTCAAATAAATCTAATGGATAAGCAACATAAGCAATATATTGATTTTCTTCTCCAGCAACAGGTTCGATGTCATAACATCGACCTTTATAACGATCAAGGTTAGTAAGTCCATCAGTCCAAACAGTTGTCCAGGTACCAGTAGAAGATTCTGCAGCTACTGCAGCTCCCGCTTCTTCAGGTGGTACTCCAGGTTGAGGAGTCATTCGAAATGCTGCCAAAATATCGGTATCTTTGGTCTCATAATCTGGAGTGTAATAAGTTAGTCTGTAATCTTTAACACCAGCTTTAAATCCAACACCTGCTTTAGTCTCCGTTTGTGGTGACATAGGTCCCTCCCTACAACTCAATTAATAACTCTTGCAAGGATGAGGTCTGCTCGACAAATAAAATCTTTTATAGAAAATTTCTATAAAAGAAGAAACTTGTTTGTTAATAGACTTTTGCCTATTCTTAGACAAAGTTCTTTTCCTATGATAAAACAGTATTATTGTATATTATTTTTTACATTTGATGCAACCCAAATTATTTTATTCTTCTAGTAATTTTTTTTTTACTTGTATTCAAGCATTGACCTAATAACCTTTTAAATGTTAAACTAAGTGAAAATTAATTAGACTTAGCACTAAAAAGAATGAAAAAAAAATAACTATAATTAATTAGTAAATTATTAAGTTATTTCTTTAACTACTAATTTTCTAATTTTTTCATATTTGTCCATCTACTTAATTATACATAATATAAGTTTAAGGTGGTTATTTTAATTAATAATTAAATGATCGACTTGATACTAAATATTTTTCTAAATACAATTAGCAACTAATTTTATTACCATTAAATTTTATGAAAACAGATTCTCGTACTTTTGGGATTTCTACACTTGTTGCCAAAAATGTAGGACGTATTACTCAAATTATCGGTCCCGTATTAGATATTACTTTCTCTCCAGGCAAAATGCCTAATATTTATAATTCTTTAACAGTAAAGGGCCAAAATACAGCTGGTCAAGAAATTAATGTTACGTGTGAAGTACAACAATTATTAGGAAATAATAAGGTTAGAGCTGTTGCTATGAGTGCTACAGATGGTTTAATGAGAGGAATGGAAGTTATTGACACAGGAGCTCCTTCAAGTGTTCCGGTTGGTGAAGCCACCCTTGGACGTATTTTCAATGTTCTCGGAGAACCTGTTGATAATTTAGGTCCTGTAGATGTTAGTACAACATTTCCTATTCATAGATCTGCTCCTGCTTTTACACAATTAGATACTAAATTATCTATTTTTGAAACAGGAATTAAAGTAGTAGATCTTTTAGCTCCCTACCGTAGGGGGGGGAAAATTGGATTATTTGGAGGAGCTGGGGTAGGAAAAACAGTACTCATTATGGAGTTAATTAATAATATTGCTAAAGCTCATGGCGGTGTGTCTGTATTCGGTGGAGTGGGAGAACGTACTCGTGAAGGAAATGATCTTTACATGGAAATGAAAGAATCAAAAGTTATTGATGAACAAAACATTTCAGAATCAAAAGTTGCACTAGTTTATGGTCAAATGAATGAACCACCAGGTGCTCGTATGAGAGTAGGCTTAACCGCTTTAACAATGGCTGAATATTTTCGAGATGTAAATAAACAAGATGTACTTTTATTTATTGACAATATTTTTCGTTTTGTTCAAGCAGGATCAGAAGTTTCTGCTTTATTAGGTAGAATGCCCTCTGCTGTGGGTTATCAACCAACTCTGGGAACAGAAATGGGTACTTTACAAGAAAGAATAACTTCAACAAAAGAAGGATCTATAACTTCAATTCAAGCAGTTTATGTACCTGCGGACGATTTAACTGATCCAGCTCCTGCTACAACTTTTGCACACTTAGATGCAACTACTGTATTATCAAGAGGATTAGCTGCCAAAGGTATTTATCCAGCAGTAGATCCGTTAGATTCAACTTCTACTATGCTTCAACCCTGGATTGTAGGTGAAGAACATTACGAAACAGCACAAGGAGTTAAACAAACATTACAACGCTATAAAGAACTGCAAGATATTATAGCTATTCTTGGATTAGATGAATTATCAGAAGAAGATCGCTTAACCGTAGCAAGAGCACGAAAAATTGAACGTTTCTTATCACAACCTTTTTTTGTTGCGGAAGTATTTACAGGTTCTCCAGGTAAATATGTTAGTCTTGTAGAAACAATTAAAGGTTTTCAAATGATCCTCTCTGGAGAATTAGATAGTCTTCCTGAACAGGCTTTTTATTTAGTAGGTAATATTGATGAAGCTACTGCGAAGGCTGCAACCTTACAAGTGGAGAGTTAATAAAAAAAATGACCCTAAATCTTCGTGTAATGGCTCCTAATCGAATCGTTTGGAATTCTGAAGTGCAAGAAATTATTTTATCTACTAATAGTGGTCAAATTGGTATATTACCCAATCATGCTCCATTACTTACAGCATTAGATATAGGCATTATCAAAATACGACTTAATGGACAATGGTCTACTATGGCATTAATGGGTGGTTTTGCTATGATAAATAGTAACCGAATGACTATATTAGTAAATGAAGCAGAGAAAGCTATTGAAATAAATCCTCGAGAGGCTCAAGAAACTTTTCAAATAGCTCAAAATAAGCTAGCTCAAGCTGAAGGTAGAAAACAAGTTATTGAAGCTAATCTGACTTTAAAAAGAGCCAAGGCACGATTAGAAGCTATTAACGCTACTTTTTTTAATTAAATTTCCTATAAAAATTTTAATTAAAAAAAACTTGGATTTATTTTTCTAAATCAATGACATCTAATATTTATATTTATTAGATGCCATTGAACATCAACAGTATCTAAATTTACCTACTATTGGATTTGAACCAATAACTCTCGCCGTATGAAAGCGATACTCTAACCACTGAGTTAAGTAGGCCAACAATATTGTAGTTATTATTAAAAGTATAAGCAATACAGTTTTAAAAATATTATAAATTTCTTATTATTATATTTTTTAATTTGATTCTTTATCTTGACAAAAAATAGTAGATTATGTTAGTATATTATTACTAAAAATGAACAGAAGGGCTATAGCTCAGCGGTAGAGCGCCTCGTTTACACGTGCGCCAATGCTTTTAAAAAGGTTTATCGGACCGTCCGATTCACAAAAAAATATTATGTGAAATGTTTTTGTCTTACTTTATAAATTAATCCAAAAGAACAGTAGCATGACAAAAAATAAAATTGAAAATTATAATTAATTTAAATTTATATTTTAGTTGATATGGTAAAATTTAAATTCATTTAATGCTAAGCATGATGAGGATAATACGAGCACCTCAAGATATTCTATTTTCCTTACTTTATGAGCTTTGAGGTGTATAAAGTTTCATATTTTTCTAAGTAATAGAGAGTCATTTTTGATTAAATCCATGCTAAATCAAGCGAACCTACGTCAACATTAAAAACCTTAAAAAAAAACTTTGGGATTGCTTAAGAAAAAAAAAATCTAAGCACATGGAGCTATCTTATTATTTAAAAAAAAAAGAAAAGGATAGCAAAATAACTAAAAAGAATATATTTAGTTAGTGAAAGAGCCCAATGCGAAAAGAAAAATGCATGTTGGGTTCCTGAAACGGTTCAAATCCAAAAATTTAATAAAAAAAAATATCTTTTTATTTTTTCTTGAATTGTTTTACCGAGAATGTCTACGGTTCGAATCCGTATAGCCCTACATTTTTATTTGATAATAATTTTTTCTTTTTTTAAATAAAAAGATTTTGAGAAAAAGGAAAAAAAACAAAGTATATTTTCAAGTATAATTAATATGTATGTATATTGATCATACTTACCAGAATAAAAAAAAAAAATATCAAAATTTTTTTATTATTTTATCAAAAAATAAAACTATTTTACAGGAGTATATTTATGTCCAATTACGATTCTTTTTTTATTTTTTTACTAATAGCTAGTTTTATTCCTATAATAGCTTTTTCTATTTCTAAAATTATAGCACCTACTAGTAAAGGATCAGAAAAAGTTACTAGTTATGAATCAGGTATAGAACCGATGGGAGATGCCTGGGTCCAATTCCAGATTCGTTATTATATGTTTGCCTTAGTTTTTGTTATTTTTGATGTAGAAACAGTTTTTCTTTATCCGTGGGCTATGAGTTTCAATAAATTGGGTATATCTGCTTTCATCGAAGCCCTAATTTTCGTATTTATTTTAATCATTGGCTTAGTCTATGCATGGCGAAAAGGAGCATTAGAATGGTCTTAGTCTCTAAATATTCTAATTATGAAAATGAAATCAATAAATTCTATGAAGCCACTTATAAATTCTCTAGAATCATCTTTATTTGATCAAACGACTCCAAATTCAATTATTTTAACTACTTTTAATGATTTTTCAAATTGGGCTAGACTTTCTAGTTTATGGCCACTTCTCTATGGTACTAGTTGTTGTTTCATTGAATTCGCTTCATTAATTGGTTCACGATTTGATTTTGACCGGTATGGTTTAGTCCCAAGATCTAGTCCCAGACAAGCTGACCTTATAATAACAGCTGGTACTGTAACCATGAAAATGGCTCCCTCTTTAGTAAGACTATATGAACAAATGCCTGAGCCTAAATATGTAATTGCTATGGGGGCATGTACTATTACAGGAGGTATGTTCAGTACCGATTCTTATAGTACTGTTCGTGGAGTAGATAAATTAATTCCTGTAGATATTTATTTACCAGGTTGTCCACCAAAACCAGAAGCTATTATAGATGCTATAATAAAACTTCGTAAAAAGGTGGCTCAAGAAACATATGAAGATAAAACTAAGTTTCAAAAAGGAAATAGATATTTAACATTAAATCATCAATTTCAATTTATAGCTACTATTCACACTAGACAATATAATGAACAATTACACCATCAGTTCTTTAAATCTCAAATTAATTCTAGCTTAGAGATACCTTTTAAAATAATTGAAAAAAATAAAAATTTAAATTTTTTTCCGAAGAAAGAGGATGATAAAAAAAATAGAAAAAAATAAAAAAACTTTAATATGTTAGATACTTATACGAATAATACTAATAAAATACAGGGTCGATTATCCGCTTGGCTAGCAAAACATAATTTAGCTCATAGACCTTTAGGTTTTGATTATCAAGGTGTAGAAATTTTGCAAATTAGATCTGAAGATTTGCTTTCAATAGCTGTGGCTCTGTATGTTTATGGTTTTAATTATCTTCGTTCTCAATGTGCCTATGATGTAGCACCAGGGGGGCTATTGGCTAGTGTATATCATTTTACGAAACTACAAGATGATGCAGATCAACCTGAAGAAGTGTGTATAAAAGTTTTTGTATCAAGGCAGAATCCTAGAATTCCATCCGTTTTCTGGATTTGGAAAAGTGCTGACTTTCAAGAACGAGAATCTTATGATATGTTGGGAATTTTTTATGAAAGTCATCCACGCCTCAAACGTATATTAATGCCCGATAGTTGGATTGGTTGGCCTTTACGTAAAGATTATATTGTACCCGATTTTTATGAGCCACAAGATGCTTATTAGTATAGATAGAAATGTTTTTTGTGGAATTAGAAAGTGGAAATAAAAGCATATGCAAAATATTTTTTTTATTAAAAAAAAAATAAAATTATATATTTTTTTATTTTATAAAAAAATATATAATATAGTAATTATTGCTATTAGGTTAACTAAAATTTCGATAGGTTTTATTTATTTATGGAAAATATTCAAAGACACATAAATAAAATTTTTTTATTTATGTGTCTTGAATTCAGCAAAATTTTAGGAACAAAAACTAAAAAAAAAAAATATATATATATATTTTTTTTTAATTTATTAATTATTCTATTTTATACTTGTAGAATAGAATATGCCTAATATAATATGCCAAGAACCAGATTTGAACTGGTGACACAAGGATTTTCAGTCCTCTGCTCTACCAACTGAGCTATCCCGGCTTTTTTCTTTTACTTTAATTATCCTAACATAACTTTTAAACTTATGTCAATAAAAACAATATAAGTATTATTTTTTAATTATATTAGTTTAATATAGTTGAAAAATAAAAAATTAAGTTATAAAGTTATAGTAACACTTTTTTTTGTTGAATAATAAAATTTTAATGAAGAGAATTTTTGGGGGTAGAGGGACTTGAACCCTCACGGTCAATAAAGCCAACGGATTTTCTTCTTACTACAATTCGAATTGTTGCTAAAATTAACATGTAAAACTGGACTCTATCTTTATCCTCGTCCAATAATTTATTTTCATTTATACAAATAAACTATAAAATTAAAAGAATATTATTCGTTAGGATAGCTTCCATCGAGTCTCTGCACCTATCTTATTTCTTATTTCCGAGAAATAGGATTTGGCTCAGGATTGCCTATATTTTTTTCAACTTAGGTTTCCCTGAATCTGAAAGCTAGCACTTAGTAAGTTTTTTTACTAAGGCTCAAATTAATCAAGTCCGTAGCGTCTACCAATTCCGCCATACCCCCCTCTTATCCTAAAAAAAAAATACATTCAATTTTTACTAAAATTTTCTATTACCTAATTTATTAATTAATATTAAATGTATATTTTATTTTATTTCTTTATATTATTACTTTTCTTTATTATTACTAGAAAACTAGAAAACTTTGCCACAATTGATTATAACAATTTTTAAGTTTTTAGGCAATACTCTAATTTTCTATCTAATTTTCTATAATTACTAAAAAAAAAATATTTTTTTATAATGAATTAAATTAAATTTAGTCTATTTTTGTATATAGTCATTAATTATTGCATTATTAAGTTATTAGAGATATAATATATGTTAGTTATGAAAAATAATTTAATTTACTAAAATTGATTTACTTGAAAAAATTAGAGTTTAAATTTATTAGTATCAGTATTAATAAAGCCTGCTTAGCTCAGAGGTCAGAGCACCGCACTTGTAATGCGATGGTCATCGGTTCGACTCCGATAGCGGGCTTTCTTTCTTTCATTCTACTATTTCAGAGATAAAATCTGAAAAATAATAAGAATAATATAAAATCTTAAAGTTTTATTATTAAAAAAAAATAATATTATTTTTTTTGTTACGTTTCTTATGTTATGATATTTTTCGATTAAAAAGCATTAATAAATAAATAAAAATAAAAAATATATAATTATTTTGAACGAAAGTATTTAAAATAATATCAAGTAAAAAAACAATAAATTTTTATTTAAATTTTGAATAATTTCTATTCTTATTTTGGATATTTTCTATCATTATTGTTTTTTTACCTTTTCTTGTAAAATAAGGAGTTTTTATGTCCCGTTATAGAGGACCTCGTGTGCGGATAATACGTCGTCTGGGGGCTTTACCAGGACTAACTAATAAAACACCTCAGTTAAAATCTGGTTATATGAACCAATTTATATCTAATAAAAAAATGTCTCAATATCGTATTCGTTTGGAGGAAAAACAAAAATTACGTTTTCATTATGGAATAACAGAGCGACAATTGCTTAAATATGTTCGTATTGCTAGAAGAGCAAAAGGATCGACCGGCCAGATTTTATTACAATTACTCGAAATGCGTTTAGATAATGTCATTTTTCGATTAGGTATGGCTTCCACTATCCCTGAAGCAAGACAATTAGTAAATCATCGACATATTTTAATAAATGATCGTATAGTCAATATACCAAGTTATCGTTGTAAACCTCAAGATTTTATTACTATAAAAGATCGGCAAAAATCTCAAGCTATAATCACAAAAAATATCGATTGCTCCCAAAAATATAAAATACCAAATCATTTAATTTTTAATTCTTTACAAAAAAAAGGATTGATTAATCAAATAATAGATCGTGAATCAATTGGTTTAAAAATAAATGAATTGCTAGTTGTAGAATATTATTCTCGTCAAGCTTAACTTATAAAAAATGCTATTTTAAAAAATTTAAATTAAATAATTTATTGTTAATTTTTTTTTATGTTATACTATACATCGATTATTAATAAAAGTTTTATTTCTGCTTTTATCCTATATTTCAAAATAAATAGAAAATAGTTTAAATATGGGAAAAAAGCAGATATTCTTATTCAAAATTTTTATAGTAATTGAATTTGAATTGAATAAAAAAAAAAAATAGAATATTATTAATTACATAAAAATTATAAATATTCTTAATTAAATGTATGATAGAAAAAAATGTAAATACGGAAAAAGAGGGATTCGAACCCTCGGTAAACAAGAGTCTACATAGCATTTCCAATGCTACGCCTTAGACCACTCGGCCATCTTTCCTACATTTTGATTTTAGTATACAAGTTTCTAGAATAGCAAGTTTTTTTTATTTTTAATCAATCAAATTATAAATCGATAGATTTAATATATATAGATATTTTAATATACTTAAATAAATTAAAATAAAACATCTTTTTTCTAGAACATCTTATTTCTATAATTAGAAATTTATATAATTAGAAAGATAAAAATAAATATGATATTTTTTCTAAAAAATTATATTTTTAATGGATTTATTCTCAAAAAAAGAGAATAGTAAAAAATTGACAAAAAAAAAATTGACTATGCCAAGATCTCAAAGAAATGATAATTTTATTGATAAAACTTTTACAATTGTTGCAGATATTTTATTGAGAATAATTCCAACTACTCAAAGAGAAAAAGAAGCTTTTACTTATTACAGAGATGGTGCGATTTGATTTTTAAACCATAAAATGAATTAATATGGAATAAAACATGATAATATTTTATTACATGAAGCTTACACTTAGTGAAGGCGAGTTTGGAAAAAGAACAATTCCTTCTGTCGTGTACCCTCGATTAATGTAACCTTAGATGCTTTAATTTCTTTATCAATTAGGGTACTGAGCGAAAGGTTTGAGCTATAAAAAACTTTTTTATAACCTATTTTATAGGTATTACATAGTGGGAAAAGCACTACGTGTAGAAATCGACAACACAAAAACTTCGTTATATTTTAAATGCATTCTGATTTTATGATTGCTGGTAAGACATATATGATTAGGACAACAAATTTCCATTTCATTTGTATTTTGGGTACCCATAGAATCATCGGAGATTGCCGAAGTAGCTAATCCTTGCAAAATACAAAGTGTTAAGAACAAAGAAATTTTTAAAGTTTGTGTTTTTTTTTAACAATCAAATTTCTTATTTTAAGAAGATACTCTTTATAAGAAGGATGGCTAGATATTTTTTATGAAAAGACACTAGCCCCTGATAGTCTACATATGGGGTAAGTAAAAATTCTATAGATTATTCCCCTTCTTATAAACTACACAGGAGAAGCCGTATGAAATGGAAATTTCATGTACGGTTTTGAAACGGAGCTTATTTAATTTAATAATTAATAATTTGGAAGAAAGTGAACGATCGTAACGAATGTCAGCTCAATCCGAAGGAGAATACGCGGAAGCTCTACAGAATTATTACGAAGCTATGCGCTTAGAAATTGATCCTTATGATCGAAGTTATATACTATATAATATAGGTCTTATTCATACGAGTAATGGAGAACATGCAAAAGCTTTGGAATATTATTTTCAAGCATTAGAACGAAATCCATCTTTACCGCAAGCTTTTAATAATATGGCTGTGATCTGTCATTACGTGCGGCTATCTATATCGTATATTTTATTGGTCAAAAACTACTACAGATGATAAAATAGAGACTTTTTACATATGTACCATTAAATAATGGTTTTTATAGCTGTAACAAAAAGAACTTCATTTAAAGTCCAAACATGAAGAAATACTTAAAGTCTACATACTCTATGGATAATCTCTTTGAACTCGTAAAAAAAGCACCGTAAAGATCAATTATTGAAAGTTTGGACTGATACAATAAAAATCTGTTTACTTAGAAAAATAAAAAGAAAAAAAAATAAAAAACTCACTTATGTAATAAGGTTGACTTAATCAGCTATTAAACAGCGGTGTAGTATTAGATCCTAAAGAGATAAATTATTTGATAATAACTATTATTGAGTAATAAAAAAAATCTATATAAAATTAAGATAGTTACCATTAAAAAAAAAATTCTTTATATAAAAATTTTTATTTTTATAGTTATTTTTTCTTGGTAGGAGAAAAGATAAAATTTATATTTTTTATTTAAATTCTAGTTCAAAACTTATTTCATTAGCTATTTTTTCGTTATAAAATGATGATTGAATAATAAAAAAAACATTAAATATATTTTTATTTATTTTTCTTTCAAAGTAGTAAAGTAATAAAAAAAGATAGTTAATTGAGCCGTATGAGGTAGGAAACTCTCAAGTACGGTTCTAAGGGGAGGAACCTTTTTTTTCATAATTAACCTACCCCGACCGAGGAGAACAAGCCATTCAACAAGGAGATCCTGAAACATCTGAAGCTTGGTTTGATCAAGCGGCGGATTATTGGAAACAAGCTATATCACTCGCTCCAAGCAATTATATTGAAGCACAAAATTGGTTAAAAATTACAGGACGTTTTAAAATATAAAATAAAAATATAAAATAAATTTTTTTTTAAGAATAAAAAAAAATAGTTAAATATAGTTTTCCATTAATTTAGTTAAATAAAGTGATTGAAACTAATATGGTCCATTAAGCACCTTAAAGATGTGTCATAATAAATTTGAATACCTGCCCTAGGTAACTTCTGTATCATAGTTGCTCTAGTTCTAAACTGGAAAAGGGAGAAAAAAAAAGATTGGATAACAAATATCTCTCAGAAGTTTACTATTTAATATTGGCGGGTTTTTCCTATGCCTCGTCTGAAGAGAGGAGAACCTCGATGACTATTCGTTCACCGGAACCAGAAGTCAAGATTATGGTGGAAAGGGATCCCGTAAAAACTTCTTTTGAAAAATGGGCTAAACCAGGACATTTTTCAAGGACGTTAGCTAAAGGTCCTAATACTACTACTTGGATTTGGAACTTACATGCTGATGCTCATGATTTTGACAGTCATACCAATGATTTGGAAGAAATTTCTCGTAAAGTATTTAGTGCTCACTTTGGTCAATTAGCCGTTATTTTTATTTGGCTAAGTGGTATGTACTTTCATGGAGCTCGTTTCTCTAATTATGAGGCATGGCTGAGTGATCCTACTCATATTAAACCGAGCGCTCAGGTTGTTTGGCCAATAGTAGGTCAAGAAATTTTGAATGGAGATGTAGGTGGAGGCTTTCAAGGAATACAAATAACCTCCGGCTTTTTTCAACTTTGGCGGGCATCCGGAATAACTAGTGAATTACAACTTTATTCTACCGCAATTGGTGGATTAGTTTTTGCAGCCTTAATGCTCTTTGCTGGCTGGTTTCACTATCACAAAGCTGCTCCCAAATTGGCCTGGTTTCAAAATGTAGAATCTATGCTAAACCACCATTTAGCAGGGTTACTAGGACTGGGCTCTTTATCTTGGGCAGGACACCAAGTACACGTTTCTTTACCTATCAATCAACTTTTAGATGCTGGGGTAGATCCTAAAGAAATACCACTTCCTCATGAATTTATTCTAAATCGTGATCTTTTAGCTCAACTTTATCCAAGTTTTTCCAAAGGATTAACCCCATTTTTTACTTTAAATTGGTCAGAATATTCAGATTTTTTGACTTTCCGTGGAGGATTAAATCCAGTTACAGGAGGTTTGTGGTTAACTGATACAGCACATCATCATTTAGCTATTGCAGTTCTTTTTTTGGTAGCTGGTCATATGTATAGAACTAACTTTGGTATTGGTCATAGTATAAAAGAAATCTTAGAGGCTCATAAAGGTCCGTTTACAGGTGAAGGCCATAAAGGTCTTTATGAAATTTTGACTACTTCATGGCATGCTCAATTAGCTCTTAATCTCGCTATGCTGGGTTCTTTGACTATTATAGTAGCACACCATATGTATTCTATGCCGCCTTATCCATACTTAGCTACTGATTATGGTACTCAACTTTCTTTATTCACCCATCACATGTGGATTGGTGGTTTTCTTATAGTTGGAGCCGCTGCACATGCAGCTATTTTTATGGTAAGAGATTATGATCCAACAACTCAGTATAATAATTTGTTAGATCGTGTTCTTCGACATCGTGACGCAATAATATCGCATCTTAACTGGGCTTGTATTTTTTCAGGATTTCATAGTTTTGGATTATATATTCATAATGATACTATGAGTGCTTTAGGACGTCCTCAAGATATGTTTTCAGATACTGCTATACAATTACAACCTGTTTTTGCTCAATGGGTACAAAATACTCATGCTTTAGCACCTAGTTTAACAGCGCCTAATGCAACAGCAAGCACCAGTTTAACCTGGGGGGGTGGCGATTTAGTCGCAGTAGGTGGCAAAGTAGCTTTATTACCAATTCCATTAGGAACGGCAGACTTTTTAGTACATCATATTCATGCTTTTACTATTCATGTAACTGTTTTAATACTACTTAAAGGTGTTTTGTTTGCTCGTAGTTCTCGTTTAATACCTGATAAAGCTAATCTTGGTTTCCGATTTCCTTGTGATGGACCTGGAAGAGGAGGAACATGCCAAGTATCTGCTTGGGATCATGTTTTTTTAGGTTTATTTTGGATGTACAATGCAATTTCGGTAGTTATTTTTCATTTCAGTTGGAAAATGCAATCTGATGTTTGGGGTAATATAAGTGATCAAGGAGTGGTTACTCATATTACAGGAGGAAATTTTGCACAAAGTTCAATTACTATTAATGGATGGCTTCGTGACTTCTTATGGGCACAAGCATCTCAAGTAATTCAATCTTATGGTTCTTCATTATCGGCATATGGTCTTTTATTTTCAGGTGCTCATTCTGTTCGGGCTTTTAGCTTAATGTTCTTATTTAGTGGCCGTGGATATTGGCAAGAACTTATCGAGTCTATCGTTTGGGCTCATAACAAATTAAAAGTTGCTCCTGCTATTCAGCCTAGAGCCTTAAGTATCGTACAAGGCCGTGCTGTAGGAGTAGCTCATTACCTTCTGGGTGGGATTGCCACAACATGGGCATTCTTCCTAGCAAGAATTATTGCAGTAGGATAATGGCTAGGAGGATTTGAAAAGCATTATGGCATCAAGATTTCCAAAATTTAGCCAGGGCCTATCTCAAGACCCAACTACTCGTCGTATTTGGTTTGGTATCGCTACCGCGCATGACTTTGAAAGTCATGATGATATGACTGAAGAGCGTCTTTATCAAAAAATTTTTGCTTCTCATTTTGGTCAGTTAGCAATTATTTTTCTATGGACCTCTGGTAATTTATTTCACGTGGCTTGGCAGGGTAATTTCGAAGCATGGGTACAAGATCCTTTACATGTAAGACCTATTGCTCATGCAATTTGGGATCCTCATTTTGGTCAACCAGCTGTAGAAGCTTTTACTCGAGGTGGAGCTTCGGGTCCAGTTAATATAGCTTATTCTGGTGTCTATCAATGGTGGTATACAATTGGTTTACGTAATAATCAAGATCTTTACACTGGAGCTCTTTTTCTATTGTTTCTTTCTGCTCTTTTTCTAATAGCGGGTTGGTTGCATTTACAACCAAAATGGAAACCGAGTGTCTCATGGTTTAAGAATGCTGAATCTCGTCTTAATCATCATTTGTCAGGACTTTTTGGAGTTAGTTCTTTAGCTTGGACTGGTCATTTAGTTCATGTGGCAATTCCTGAATCAAGAGGTGAACATGTAAGATGGAATAATCTATTAACGGCATTACCACATCCTCAAGGTTTAGGACCTTTTTTTGCAGGTCAGTGGAATATTTATGCTCAAAATCCTGACTCAAATAGTCATTTATTTGGTACTTCTCAAGGATCTGGTACTGCTATTTCAACTTTTCTTGGAGGATTTCACCCACAAACCCAAAGTCTATGGCTGACTGATATGGCTCATCATCATTTAGCTATTGCAGTTGTTTTTATAATAGCTGGTCATATGTATAGAACTAACTTTGGGATTGGTCATAGTATGAAAGAAATTTTAGAAGCACATACTCCTCCGGGAGGCCGATTGGGTCGCGGACATAAAGGTCTTTATGACACAATTAATAATTCTCTTCATTTCCAATTAGGTCTTGCTTTAGCTTCTTTAGGAGTTATTACTTCTTTAGTAGCTCAGCATATGTATTCTTTACCTCCGTATGCATTTTTAGCGCAAGATTTTACTACGCAAGCTGCATTATATACTCATCATCAATATATTGCTGGATTTATAATGACAGGTGCTTTTGCTCATGGAGCCATTTTTTTTATTAGAGATTATAATCCGGAACAAAATAAAGACAATGTATTAGCAAGAATGCTAGAACATAAAGAAGCTATCATATCACATTTAAGTTGGGCTAGTTTATTCCTAGGTTTTCATACTTTGGGACTTTATGTTCATAATGATGTTATGCTTGCTTTTGGTACTCCGGAAAAACAGATTTTAATCGAACCTGTTTTTGCCCAATGGATACAGTCTGCTCATGGTAAAGCTTTATATGGTTTTGATGTACTCTTATCTTCAGCAGATAGTCCAGCTTTTAATGCTGGTCAAACTATATGGTTACCTGGTTGGCTAGATGCTATCAATAATAATAGTAATTCACTATTTTTAACAATTGGTCCCGGAGATTTCTTGGTTCATCATGCCATTGCTTTGGGTTTGCATACAACTACATTAATTTTGGTGAAAGGTGCCTTAGATGCACGTGGATCTAAGTTAATGCCAGATAAAAAAGAATTTGGTTATAGTTTTCCTTGTGATGGTCCAGGACGAGGTGGTACTTGTGATATCTCAGCTTGGGATGCTTTTTATCTAGCAGTTTTTTGGATGTTAAATACTATTGGATGGGTTACTTTTTATTGGCATTGGAAACATATTACTTTATGGCAAGGAAATGTAGCACAGTTTAATGAATCTTCTACTTATTTAATGGGATGGTTAAGAGATTATTTATGGTTAAACTCTTCTCAACTTATTAATGGATACAATCCTTTTGGTATGAACAGTTTATCTGTTTGGGCATGGATGTTTTTATTTGGACATCTTGTTTGGGCTACTGGATTTATGTTTCTTATTTCTTGGCGTGGATATTGGCAAGAACTTATTGAAACTTTGGCATGGGCCCATGAGCGTACACCATTGGCTAATCTAGTTCGTTGGAAAGATAAACCAGTAGCTCTTTCTATTGTTCAAGCAAGATTAGTTGGATTAGCTCACTTTTCCGTAGGTTATATATTTACCTACGCTGCTTTTTTAATTGCCTCTACTTCAGGGAAATTTGGCTAATAACTATTTTTTATTAAATAAAAATTATCAAACAAAACCTACTTTTGACTTAAAGTCAAAAGTAGGTTTTTTGATATAACGGAATAACAAAAAGCTAAAAAATAAAAGAAATTTTATAAACAAAAAAGTATTTGATTTTACTTTTTCAACCAAAAAGAATATCTTAATAAATAACTAAAAAAATTATGGCAAAAAAAAGTCTTATTCAAAGGGAAAAAAAGAAACAAAAATTAGAACAAAAATACCAAATTATTCGTCAAGCTATAAAAAAAAAGATGAATGAAACTTTATCGTTAGATAAAAAATGGGAATTTCAAAAACAATTACAATCTTTACCACGTAATAGTGCACCTACAAGGCTTCATCGTCGTTGTTTTTTAACGGGAAGACCTAGAGCTAACTATCGAGATTTTGGTTTATCTAGACATGTACTTCGTGAAATGGCTCATGCATGTTTGTTACCGGGAGTAACTAAATCAAGTTGGTAATAATTAATTTTAAAGAAATTTAGATAAAAAATAGAATTGAAAATCCCCCGAATTTGGGGGATTTTTTATGAAAAAATTAAAATGAAAGATTACTCGTTTAATTAATTAAAAAATATGTTATTATATTATGACGCGGGGTAGAGCAGCCTGGTAGCTCGCAAGGCTCATAACCTTGAGGTCACGGGTTCAAATCCCGTCTCCGCTAAATATAAATAGTGAAGAAAAAAATAAATTTAAATTTTATATGTATATATATCATATATATATATATTATTTTTGTTGTTTTTTTTATTATTGCAAAAGGCGGGTAGCGGGAATCGAACCCGCATATTCTCCTTGGCAAGGAGGAATTTTACCATTAAACCATACCCGCGAGTATCTTTATTTCTACCCTTTATTATATTATTATAATATATATTTGGTTTTTATATAGTCAATTATTTTCTAAGTTCTTTTTCACTTACTTAATAGAATTATCGATAAAAAAGTAAAAGCCCTCCCTTGAGTACTCTCATTTTATACTTTTAGGACTTGTATAAAATACCTTTTGGAACTTATAATATAATATCTACCAAGGGAGGGAAAATTTTGATTTGAAATAAAAATTTAGGATATAAAAGAGTTAAGAATACCAACCAAAAAAACTAATCCAATCCATAATGAAGCACCTGAAAATACAGCATTTTTGCTACTTGACCAACCATCGGGAGAGGCAAGCACGACAGGCACGCCAATTACTAGGAGAAATGAAATAGCAATTAATGCAAACACAGCCAACTGGAAGGCAATAGTCATGGTTGTGATTCTCCGAGTTAAAAAAAATAAAATAAGTTATACCATTTGATCCTTTTTTGGTAATAATCAACTTACCGAGCCAAAAATATTATAAAAAATAAAACATAAATTTATTTTTTAATTTTTTTCTCAAAAAATTTCATATATTTTTCTATCTAAAAATATTCTAGAATAACTTTTTATTATTAAAATTAATGGCCTTTTTTTTTTATCTTACCTGAAAAGAAAGATAAAGTAGATTTTTGGGAGAGATGGCCGAGCGGTTTATGGCTCCGGTCTTGAAAACCGGCATAGTTTCTCAAAACTATCGAGGGTTCGAATCCCTCTCTCTCCTTTTTCAATTCTCTAAATTTTTCAATTCTCTAAATAAATATTATTTATAAATTAAATCTATAAATTAATTTATTATGACTCGGCTAAAAAGCCGAGCCATTTTAATGAATTTGGAAAAACTTATAAAAAAAATTTATTTTTAGTAATTTATTTTTAGTTAAGAGGTGTCATAGAAAGAACAGGTTCAAAATCACGATCAATTCCTTTTTCGAATCCAGCTGCAGCTGCACGTGCTCTTCCTGCATGCCATAAATGACCTATAAAAAAAAAGAATCCTAGTACGAAATGAGAAGTGGCTAACCAACTGCGAGGAGAAACATAATTTACTGCATTAATTTCAGTAGCTACTCCCCCTACGGAATTTAGAGAACCCAATGGAGCGTGAGTCATATATTCCGCAGAACGTCGTTCTTGCCAAGGTTGTATGTCTTTTTTTAATTTACTCAAATCCAGCCCATTAGGGCCTCTTAAGGGTTCCAACCATGGAGCACGAAGATCCCAAAAGCGCATGGTTTCCCCCCCAAAAATAATTTCTCCAGTAGGAGAGCGCATAAGATATTTACCTAAACCAGTAGGTCCTTGAGCAGAACCTACATTAGCTCCAAGACGTTGATCTCTAACGAGAAAAGTAAAAGCTTGAGCTTGAGAAGCTTCTGGGCCAGTAGGACCATAAAATTCACTAGGATAAGCTGTATTATTGAACCAAACAAAACAACAAGCAATAAAACCAAAAACAGAAATAGCCGCTAGACTATAAGATAAATAAGCTTCTCCAGACCATACAAAAGCACGACGAGCCCATGCAAATGGTTTAGTTAAAATATGCCAGATTCCGCCAAAAATACAAATAGAACCTAACCAAACATGTCCTCCAATAATATCTTCTAGATTATCTACACTAACAATCCATCCTTCTCCACCAAAAGGGGATTTAAGTAAATAACCAAATATAACACTCGGATTAAGAGTAAGATTTGTAATTCTTCTTACATCTCCGCCACCAGGAGCCCAAGTGTCGTATACACCTCCAAAATATAAAGCTTTGAACACTAATAGAAAAGCACCAGCGCCTAATAAAATTAAATGAATACCCAAAATAGTAGTCATTTTATTTTTATCTTTCCATACATAACCAAAAAATGGAAAAGATTCTTCTAACGTTTCTGGTCCAATTAGTGCGTGATAAATACCTCCAAAGCCTAAGACTGCGGAAGAAATTAAATGAAGTACTCCAGATACAAAATATGGAAAAGTATCTATAACTTCTCCACCAGGACCTACCCCCCATCCTAGAGTAGCTAAATGAGGCAGTAAAATTAATCCTTGTTCATACATAGGCTTTTCCGGTACAAAATGAGCTACTTCAAATAGATTCATTGCCCCAGCCCAAAAAACAATTGACCCAGCATGAGCTACATGAGCACCAAGTAATTTACCGGATAAATTAATAAGTCGAGCATTACCTGCCCACCAAGCAAAACCGGTGGTTTCTTGATCACGACCACCTAAAGCCAAGGTTCCATTAAAGAGCGTTTCCACGGGGTAGAACCTCCTCGGGGAATACAAGATTTTCATGAGGCTGATCTTGAGCTGCCATCCAAGCACGAATACCTTCATTCAAAAGAATATTTTTAGTATAGAACGTTTCAAATTCAGGGTCTTCCGCTGCACGAATTTCTTGAGAAACAAAGTCATATGCCCTTAAGTTTAAGGCTAGACCAACTACTCCAATAGCACTCATCCATAAACCAGTTACTGGTACAAATAACATAAAAAAATGTAACCAACGTTTATTTGAAAAAGCAACACCAAAGATTTGAGACCAAAAGCGATTAGCTGTAACCATAGAATAAGTTTCTTCAGATTGTGTTGGGTTAAAAGCACGGAATGTATTTGCACCGTCACCATCTTCGAATAAAGTATTTTCTACAGTAGCACCATGAATGGCACACAAAAGAGCGGCTCCCAATACTCCAGCAACGCCCATCATATGAAATGGATTCAAAGTCCAGTTATGAAAACCTTGAAAAAAAAGGATAAATCTAAAAATAGCTGCTACACCGAAACTAGGTGCAAAAAACCAACCCGATTGACCTAAAGGATAAATTAGAAATACAGAAACAAAAACAGCAATTGGACCAGAAAAAGCAATTGCATTATAGGGGCGCAATTGTACAGATCTAGCGAGTTCGAATTGGCGTAACATAAAGCCGATCAAAGCAAAACTACCATGAAGAGCAACAAAAGTCCATAAACCTCCTAATTGACACCAACGAGTAAAATCTCCTTGTGCTTCAGGACCCCATAATAATAATAAAGAATGTGCTAAACTATTAGCAGGGGTAGAAACTGCAGCAGTTAAAAAGTTACAACCTTCTAAGTAAGAACTAGCCAACCCATGAGTATACCATGAAGTTACGAAAGTTGTACCTGTAAACCAGCCACCTAAAGAAAAATAAGCACAAGGAAAAAGTAATAAACCAGACCAACCCACGAATACAAAACGGTCTCTTCTTAGCCAGTCATCCATACTATCAAACAAACCTTTTGGTTCTTTGGAAGACTTTCCAATGGCTATAGTCATAGTTATTCTCCTATTCAACTATTTTAATCATTTTTAAGCACCTTAAATATGAAATTTGAATAATTTCTAAATTGTTTTTAATGAACCCTTCTATTTTTGTTCTTTTCAAATTTTTTTTTATAATATAAATATTTTTTTTTTCAGACTAAATATAAGTAACTAAATAAATTATTATATGATATGTATTTTTTTTTAGTCTAAACAATCTAATATAAATTATATTTAATTATTGAATCTTAAAATAGATTTAAATAATTAAATATGATTTAGAAAGTAGGTAAGCTTTTCTTTTCTTGCTAATTTTTTATATGTCCTTCTAACTCAAAAATATATTTAATTTTATCGTTTTTTAGGAAAATCTATTATAAGAGTAGCCAATTTATAGAAAATAAAATTCATCAAGTTTACTAAACAGCTTGTCTATTCTTTTTAATTAATTTAAATCCCATATTTAAATATAATTAATCCAAAATAATTATAATATATTTTAATATTAAAAAAAAAATTATAATTAACTTTTGTTATTACTTTATTACTGGTTGTCTATCAAATATATTACTAATTATTATAAAATATAATTATTAGTTAATTATAATTCTTATTTTGTTACTTCTTTTTTTTCTATTATTTCTATGTTAGGATATCTTATTATTTTTAATATTTTAATTAGTATATTTTTTTCTAATATCTTTTTATACTATAGTTAATTGGTTTAATATAAAAAAAAGCAACTTTATGTTTAAGTTTTTATTTTTTTCTCTCAAATTTCTAATTATTTTAATTCAATTATATTATATATATACATATATATTTTTTTTTTATTTCTTCGGGAAAAAAGTATACAAGCCCTTTATCGGATTTGAACCGATGACTTACGCCTTACCATGGCGTTACTCTACCACTGAGTTAAAAGGGCAATTAATTTAGTAAATTAGCAAAGAAATAAGTATAAATATAGTGTGTGATAAAAATGATATAATTGTCAACTTAGTTTTTATCAGTCAAAATTAAATCGCCAATGATATATGTTTATATTTTGTCTTACTTATGTTAAACTTTTTTATATAAAAAAAGAAAATATTTTAATAACGATAATATATTATATTAAAAAAAATTGTTAATAATTTTGTTAAAACTTTCTTTAAAACCAGTATTGGCTTTCTAAATTTAAAAAACTTTTTGATAATTTTTTAAATTTTGCGATATAGTTTTAAAAATTAAAAGTTTTTCTTTTTTAACATTTAATAGAAATATAGAATATATTTGGAATAGTAAAATTTCATGAAAAAGAAGTTACAAATAGATCAAGTTAAACAAATATTTTTTATAAATAATTGTTCTTATTTGGATCGAAGTAACATTTGATTCTTTTTGATAATTTATATGCAATTCATAAGGTCTTAAAAAAAACTGATATTTATGTTTATGTATTGCTCGATTAGCAAATATTTGAATTCATATTCGATCCGCAGCAAATGTCATTTTTTCTCATTTAGTTGCATAATGTTTTTTAATTAATTATTAAATTTTTTTTTTTAATTGAGAAATTTCAATAAGTAATCCTAAAAAAAAAATCAACAAAATGTTGATCATAAATATTTTTAGATTTTCTTTGTTATAAAAGACGACCTTCTTTCAAAATGATAATTTCAGCGGCCATGAACATTGCTTTTTTTTGATATTCTTTTGTGAGTATGAGTAACCATAATCGTAATAATTCTATTATTTTTTAAATAATATTTTAACCATTTCTAAGATGTTTTCGTAATTCCCCATCTAGTGTCCCAGAAAGTTAATCTAACAAAAGAAAATCAGGATGAACTATTTTCGTAAACAGTCATGTGTTTAGAAAGAGCGTAATATTGGAAAACAAAACATTCGTAATAAACCAGATTTTCCTGATCTCGAAGTACTTGAAAGAACTACTAAAGAGATTTTAGGAACATATAAACTTACCTGATCAAAAACTTTTAAGTTACCTAATAATTTAGAAACTTCATATATAAAAATACTCATAAAAAATTCTTTTATCTTTTCAAAATTTGTTACAACATTAATAATAAATAACTAAAAAATTTTTCATTCTTATTATAAAATATCATAAAATAATTAATTTACTTAGTAACAAATTTATAGAAAAGTTTATTAGAAATTTTCAATTAAAATTTAAACCAAAAAGTGAAATTTGATTAAAAAGAATATGACTAAAATAAAAGAAAACATACTATTGACAGTAAATAGTGAATTGAGTAACATAAAGATGAGGATTAAGCCCCCATCGTTTAGTGGCCTAGGACACCTCTCTTTCAAGGAGGCGACGGGGATTCGAATTCCCCTGGGGGTATTATAAAGAACCTTTAGAATATTCAATTAGTTTCTTAAAACTTTTTTATATCGAATTGGGTTCAAAAAAAAAAAGAAGATAAAAAATTCAAAATAGTAGTTTTTTTTATTTTCTTTGCTATTTGGGTCGATGCTCGAGTGGTTAATGGGGACGGACTGTAAATCCGCTGGCAATGCCTACGCTGGTTCAAATCCAGCTCGACCCAACTTTAGTTTTATTTTTTTTTATACAACATATTATTAATTATTAAAAAAATATTTTATTTTTTAGTATTAATTTGACACAAAGACTTTTAAATTGACATAATAAAGGAATTTAGATTTACGGGGATTGTAGTTCAATTGGTTAGAGCACCGCCCTGTCAAGGCGGAAGTTGCGGGTTCGAGCCCCGTCAATCCCGATTCAATGGATTCAATTCAAAAAAATTATAACTTAATGTATAAAAAAAAATAATAATTTCGTTATACTCATGAAATTAACATACTTAAAAAAAAAAAATTATTTTTTTTTCTAAAAAAAAGTAAATAAATATTTTGATAAATGAATTAAAAATAATTGTTAGTATTTTTTTTTATTCATTTATCAAAGTTAGATAATTATTTTTTAAAATCTTGTTAAATTTTTTATGTAAAAAATTTTGGAATTTAATACATTATTTGAATTAGAAAAAATCAAGTCAAATAAGGAAAATGGTTATTTTCTTTATTCGAATTGATTTTTTTCACTATTCTATTACAACAAGACTTTTATGTAAATTCAACTAAAACTCAAAAAAGTATTAAATTTTTTATTAAAAATAAAATAAATTAATTTTTATTTTGTTATATTAGTTATATTAATAAATTGTTCAATTTCGTTTTGAAAAAGCCATTTATTTTTTAATAACATTATTGTCATTTCATTTAATAAAATTTTATTAGATAAAAAGAATTTTAACAAATATTGATAAATTTCTAAGAGAGTTTTATAAATAAAAGAATCATTAAATAATAAATTATTTGCTTTTAACCATCTTTGTTGATTATCTAATAATTCAAAACGAGTCCATTTTTCTTGCGGATTTTCAATCAACCAACGTTGATACAAATATACAGGAGTAAATACTTGCGGGCGTTTTAATTGAACACCAATTTCTTCAATGCGTTTAAAAGTCTCAATGTTTTGTTTTTGAAGAAAAGGTAATTGATTCCACCGATTAATAGATAAATTAGTCATGGAATCCCGACCATATCCACGACGAAGAAAAAATTGTTTAATCTTTTGACTTGAACGAGATTTTTCTCGTTCTCTTCTTGTTCCGTAAGTAACATAAAGTCTTCTTAGCATTTCTTCATCTACAAATAAATCTTGACGTGAAAAAACAAAATGACGAATTTGAAATAATAAACCAGTTGGATCCCAAAGAAATCGTCCTCCTATAAATAACATAGGTTTATCAGATAATTGATATTCCATGCGATATTCTGTAGATAATCGAGAAAATCCGAATATTACAAACCGCTCTTCTAGTAAAATATTTTCTAATTGAGATTCTAATTCTTGTACATTTCTTCGTCTTATTCTAGATAAAATTCTTTCATAAAGAAGTTGTTCTTTTGTTTTGTTTTGTACAATTCGACAAAAATGAGAATTTTCTTCTAAATTATTAAAGTTCTTTTTTTCCTCTTTATTTGAAAGCTGAAAATTATATGTAACTTTAAATTGATCGGGTCTTTTTATCCAATCAAATAGATTACTACGAATAAAACTGAGACGCAATATTCTAGGAGCCCAAGTTATATTATTCGTTAATTGATATAATTTTTCTTTGTAGTGAGTTGTTTGTTTAAAAGACTTATTTGATAATTCATTTTCTGTATGTATAAATTTTTTACTTGCTATTGAAAAAAGCCCTTTTTTGATCATATGTAAAGGGTTTCTTATTTGAAATTGCAGAGTTAATTCTAATTTTACATCAATGTTTTTTTTTTCAGATATTTCTAACCAGGGAAATTCTATTAAAAAACTTTCTAAAATACCGCAAGCTAGATAAAAATCATTTTCAGCATATCTATCAAGAGAAATCAAATTACCTGGTTTATTCTGTAATATGAACCAAGAATCTCGAGCTGCTAATCCAGCTAAGCAACCTAAAATATGAGGTAATATAGTAAATTCTTTTATAGTTGATTCGACTATAGAAGGTTCTAAATACCATTTAGACAAATAATAAAATTTTTTTTTCCATAAATCGTTGCTAATACATAAAGGATTTATAGAAGAACCTTTTATAAATAGATTTTGTATAATAGCTTTTCCTACTTTATAAAAAAGTATTCCGTAATTTTGACTAAAAGTAATCTTATTATCTATATATGTAGAACCCATAGCTTGTCTATGAAAAGCTAATCTTATAGTTTTTAGATCAATAATTTTTTGATTCCGAGTAAGATTAATTAATAAAATTTCATTAACAAGTGCTGCTAAATCTCGTGCATTATAACCCATAGTTCTATATCCAAATTCATTAAGACAAGATCTTTTATTTTTCAAATAGAAATATTTGTTATGTTTGCTCTGTAACAAAATAGGAAATTCCTGTTGTCGTTGTAGAATATTAAGCATTCGAACATTTATTAGTCGATCTAATCGATTTGGAGAAATTAAAGCAGGATCTACTTTTTTAGGAAAGTCGGTTGAACCAATAATAACTATACCTTTAATACTTTTCTTAGTAAAATCAGTTTGAAAATATTTTAATAAAATGCCAAGTAAAAAAGTTGGATCAGATTCTACATTTTGAGTTAAACGATTTACATTTAATTCATGAATATTTTGAATCCATATTACGCAAGGAGACATTTTTTTTGCTAGTTCTAAAATAAGACTTAATCTTCGCAAACTTTCCATCAGAATATTCATCCAACTTTCAGTTATAATATCAGGTTTATTATATAAAAGTTTATTTATAGATATTTTTATTAAAGGAATAAAAGAATCTGCTGCTAGATTTTTTATTAAGTAGGATCGCCCAGTTTCTGAAGGACCTATTAGTAAAATTCCTTTTGAAAAAAAGGATCTTAATTGAAGTGGAACAGGTTTTCTATAACAAACTAATTTCAAACTATTGGTTTGTTTGGCTTGCCATAACATTTGTGAAGAGATTGTTTTTTGCCAGAAAGATAAGAAAATACATTTTTCTGCTAAGTAAAAGTGATGAAATGGATAATTAATTAAACTTTTTTGATAATTTTCGGCTAAATGTTGTAAATAATGAAATCCTTGTTGTTTAGTAATTTCATAACCAAAATTAGAATTTATAGAATTATAATTAGAAATAAAATTAAATCCATATTCACTAATTGTTTTTTCTGTTATTAGAGATTGAACTAATACTTTTCGTTCTCTTCGAGAAAGGTCTAAGCTTTTATTATTAACTAACCATTTATTTAATTTTTGTTTTGTAAATAAATAAAATTTTCCGTTTTTTATATAATGTTTTAAATTATTAAAAAAATGCATTAATATATTTTCGGCTTTAATAAATTGTATTGAATTATGATGAATCAAATTATCTAAGTAAGTTGCACGTGAAGGATCCGTTAAATGTTGAATTATTTCAAAATATTCCCATAGTTCAATATAGTCTGAACCCAGTAAAGTGCAAAAATATTTTTGAAAAATAAAATAACCAAAGGTAAATAAACTTATAATTGTTAAATATTGAGAATTCCAGATATTTATTAATCTTAAATGTGTCCATCGAAACCCTCTATTTTTTTGTTGATTATCAATTTGTTTTAATAAACGTAAATTCCATTTTCCGAAAAAATTACCAAAAATTTGAGTTTTTAAAATGAATGATAAATTTATCCCTAAATTGTATAAATTTTTTTGTATATCCTGCAAAATAGTGTAAAAAGTATAGTTAAATTGGTCATTAATATTTAATAATATTTCTGAAAAAAAATCTAAAACTATATTTTTTAAATATTTCCACCATTCGGAAGTAAAAAGCCATGCTATATATTTTTTGAATACATTCCATTTAAAAAAAAAACCTGATGTTTTAAAAAATACTTTATTTATTTTACTTTTCTGAATTAAATTTGTTGACTTTTTTGAAAAAAACGATAAAAGATTTTCATCTTTTTTATAGAAACTTAAATTTATACTTATGTTATTTATGTTTCTATTAGGAATTATGTACATTGAATTTTTTTCTAGATCCAAATTTATAAATAATTTATTAATCCAATTAAGCATCTCATTGTTTTCATTTCGAATTTTCAAAAAAAAGTCAGAAAGTACATAATTTTGAAAAAATTGAGTTTGAATAAAATAATTCTTTGATTTTAATATTTTTTTAACATATAAATCCAAATTTTTTTTTTCTAAATTAGATATTTCTAAATAAGATTGGTAATAATTAGTTATTTTAAAATTTATTATTTGTTTTATAGTTGGTTGATTTATAATAGAAACATTTATAAAATCACTATTTTTTTTTTTATGAAAAAAAGGATTCATTTGAATTAGTGAATTTAACCATTTATTTAAATTATTATTACTAAATACTAACTTTTGATCACTTATTTTTTGTAAATATTTAGGTAATAAAATATTAGATACTTGTGATTCAATAATTGAATTTATATTTGATTTTTTATAAAAAAAAATTATTTGATTAATAAATAAATTTTTTTTTTTTTTATATATTGGTAAATTTTTTATTAATTGTCTATATATTAGATTGTAATTTTTTTTTTTTTCCATATAAAAAGGAAATCTCTTTTTATAATCTGAGTCAGAATAATGTAAATAATCTATAAATTTTAGTGTATTTGCTTTATAAAAATAAAAATTTAATGAACTTTTATTATAAACTTTTATAGAATTAAAATAAATTTTTTGATTTTGACATATTGTAAAAAAACAAGTGTTATTAAAAAATTCTATGTAAATCTGATTATTATTTTTATTATTAAAATATTTAATAATAAATTTAGTAATTGGTAGTATTTTATTAAAATATAATTGTACTATTAATTTATTATTGATATCCAATTTTATTTTTTGTAATAAATTATGATTATTTAAAATAAATTTTTCCAAAAAACTATTTTGAATGATCACAAAATTTGGATAAAAAATTGATAGATTTGAAATTTTGTGAAAATTTTTATTGAATTTATTCAAAAGGATAATTATAAAGTTTCTATAAAATATATAAATATTTTTTTTATTTAATTTTTTAGACCAGCAAATATTTGAGTTTTGATTAGTAAAAAAAATTATTTTATTTGCCGATATTGTTAAATATCTATGTTGAAAAAGAAAATGTTTTGATAATTCTTTCCATTTTTTTGTTTTATTAATCCATTTATATACATTTAAATTCCAATTAATATAGATATATTTTTTTATATTATTGCAATAAAAATAAATTTTGTTTTTTTTTTTCCAATCTAATAAATTTTTATTAATTATATTTTTTATTATACTTTTCAAAATCCCATTTTCTATCCAATTTCTTTTTATCAAATAAAAGAGAAACTTGTTAATTAAATGTAATTTATTTAAAAAATTATTTAAATTTTTAGAAAATTTATCATAATTTAATCTATACCAATTTGTAAATTTAGTATGAAATTTTGGAAAAAAATTATATATTTTAATTTTTTTTTTAGAATAATTTTGTATCAAAAGTTTTTTTTTTATTTGATGTAAAAATAGAGGATTTTTATTTGTAGTATTAGTAGTTTCTAATAAAATAAACAAAATTTTATTTTTTATTTCATTTCTTTTATTAAATTTTTGATTGAATAATAGATTTTTTTTTAGTTCATAATTTTTTTGAAATTGATAATTAATATTATTATTAATAGTTTTATTATAGATTAGATTAGACTTAGTTATTAATAAATTTAATTGATCTAAAATTTTAACTAATTTTATAAAATTTTGAAATTGAAATACATACTTTTTATTATATTTATTAAAATTGAACCAAATTGAATAAAAAATATTCCAATAAATTTTTGAGTGTCTTAATATAATTGAATTTGATTTATTTATATCATATTTGTTTCCCTGAACTATTTTATATGCGTAATCTAATGAAATTACAGAATTGAATAATAAATTTTGAAAATTTTTTTTAGTTTTCCATAAATCCATCAACCTATTATTATCTGACTTAATGTCATATCTAAAAAAAATATTTTGTTGACTTTTTTTAGTTACTTTATAATTTTTTCTATATTTTTTAGTAGCATAAAAACCAATATTTAGTTCATCTATTGACAATAAATTTAAAAAAGCATGTCGAATATATTTTGAAAAATTATTGATTTCAAATTTTTTCTGTTTCGAAAAAAGTTTATTCATAATATACTTTTTATCTTCTATAAATATTTTTTTTACCCAAAATATTGAATAATTTTTAAAAAAAAAATTAGAAGACAAATTAGATTCTACAATTTGTCTTTCGTTTTTAATCAAAAAAGGTATATCCCAAATAATGGAGTTAGTTATTAATTGCTTAATATTTTTACTTCTTAAATCTTTTTTATGAAAAAGCCATTCAAAAATATTTTTGTTAGATTGGATAAATTTAAATTTAATTGAATTTAAAGTAAATGTTGTTTTAATTTCATTTTTTTTTTCTGTATATTTAAAATTTTGACTAATTATTTTATAATTATTTATAGATTTATTATAATTTTTTTCTAAGTTATTAAATTTTTTTGTTTTATATAAAATATACTTTGAAAACTGATATGAGATATTCGATAAATTTTCTTCTACTTTGGTAAAATATTGCTCATTATTTGAATGATTTAACTGAAAAATACTTAAGTTCAACTTATTTCTTATACTATTTAATTGTGATAAATCTTTTTCGTAATCAAAAAAATAATTTTTATATTTATATAATTGCCATCGATAAAATTCAGCATAATTTTGAAAAAAAAACCATCTTTTTTTTTTCATAAAAACATAAGATTTTGCAATAATTTGATCAGATTCACCCCAATTTTTAAGATTCTGAAATATTTTTTTTTTCAAACAATATGGGAATTTCCAGGTTATTTTTTTTTCATAAAATAAGGGAATATAGGAAAAGTATTTATCATTATTATTTAATTCAATAATTGAATTTGAATTTTCTGGTTCAAAAGGATCCTCTATTTCAGAAACTAATTTTTCACAAAAAGCAGAAAATATTTGAAGAAACAAAGTGTCCTTCAATATTTTTATATACTCCTTTGATTCTAGTCCTATTTTTTTTTCATAATTGTTAAAGAAAATAAAATTAAATTTATATTCCCAATCATAATTTTGACAAATTACATTATCAATATAGAATTCAAAAAAATGTTTTAGATCTTCTATATTTTTTTCTCTTAATAAAGCATCGATCTTATTTATAGAATTCGGAGGTATTTTCCAATCCGGAAGAATTTGTTCCACAATCCAAAATTTCCACCATTGTGAGCCCCAAGAATAAATTTGATCATATCCGGGTATAACACAAAGTTTTTTTTTCAAGTTTCGTTCAATAACTGAATATTTTTCTTTCGTTTTTTTTAAATTCAATAGATTATTTTTTTCTTTTGGAAAAGAAAAAGAATGATGCGGAAAAATATAAAAATTTTTCTTACAAAACTTAAAGGATTCTCCTAAAATTGTTTCTTTACATTCATAATAATTTGCATTTCCATAAATTATTCTTATTAAATTTAAATATTTTTTTTCAATAATAGTTTTATTGTTTAAGTGATATATAAATATTGGTAATATAAATAACATAAAACCGTTTAGTATTGAATTTTTATTTGATTTTGAACTACGTAAATCACGTAAAATTAGTGAACCAATAATTCGAAAATCAAAGATTTTAATAAAAGTTTCTCTATTGGAAAAAATTTTAGTTAATAATTTGACTAAATTTGAGTTTGCCCATAAATCAAAAAAATATTGAGGGTTTTTTATTATTTCTTCGAATTCTAATTTTTTATATAAGTATTTTTTTTTTGATAATTTTTGTTTCATTTTTTTACAGCAGTTAGATAAAACTTTCTAATAAATAGATTTTTTTAATGGAAACTTCGACTATAAATAACTTTGGTTTTTTTAAGCTTTTTTGCTATGACTTTTCAACAAAACAATATTGGTTGTATTGAGACGATATAACCATACTTTCTATTTAAATAAAACTTAAAGCTAGTAGTAATTTATTATTATTTTTTCTTCTTATTTAATATCTTTATGTCATCTTATTTATGATGACACAAAGAAAAGGTTTCGTCAACTAATAAAAATTATTTTAATATTTGTAATTATAATACATTGTATTAGATTTATATATTGTAATAATATTAAAATTTTATTTATGTTGATTTTGTTTAATATGGGCGAACGACGGGAATTGAACCCGCGCGTGGTGGATCCACAATCCACTGCCTTAATCCACTTGGCTACGTCCGCCCTTTCGCAATATATTGTTTAGAAAAAAAGAATGACCTTAGAGATTTCAATCTCTAAGGTCATTCTTTTTTAAGTTATTATCCTTATCTTAGATTCTAGGATTATGACTGAGTTATTTTTTTTTTATAATGAAAAATAAACAAAGACCTATAAAGGAAGATATTATTAGCCGTTTACAGAAGGAGCTTCAACAGAAGCTAAGTCTAGAGGGAAATTGTGAGCGTTACGTTCATGCATAACTTCCATACCAAGATTAGCGCGGTTGATGATGTCAGCCCAAGTGTTAATTACACGACCTTGACTATCAACTACAGATTGGTTGAAATTAAAACCATTTAAGTTGAAAGCCATGGTGCTGATGCCCAAAGCAGTGAACCAAATACCTACTACAGGCCAAGCAGCTAACAAGAAATGTAGAGAACGAGAGTTGTTAAAGCTAGCATATTGGAAAATTAATCTACCAAAGTAACCGTGAGCAGCTACAATGTTATAAGTTTCTTCCTCTTGACCAAACTTGTAACCTGCATTAGCAGACTCATTTTCAGTAGTTTCTCGGATTAAACTTGAAGTTACCAAAGAACCATGCATAGCACTGAATAGAGAGCCGCCGAATACGCCAGCTACACCCAACATATGGAATGGATGCATAAGAATGTTGTGCTCAGCTTGGAACACGATCATAAAGTTGAAGGTACCAGAGATCCCTAAAGGCATACCATCGGAGAAGCTTCCTTGACCAATAGGATAGATCAAGAAAACAGCGGCAGCAGCTGCAACAGGAGCTGAATATGCAACAGCAATCCAAGGACGCATACCTAAACGGAAACTAAGTTCCCATTCACGACCCATGTAGCAAGCTACACCAAGTAAGAAATGAAGAACGATTAGTTCGTAAGGACCACCATTGTATAGCCATTCATCAACGGAAGCTGCTTCCCAAATTGGATAGAAGTGCAAACCGATAGCTGCAGAAGTAGGAATGATAGCACCAGAGATTATGTTGTTTCCGTAAAGAAGAGAACCAGAAACAGGCTCACGAATACCATCAATATCTACAGGAGGAGCTGCAATGAAAGCAATGATGAATACAGAGGTTGCGGTTAGTAGGGTAGGGATCATCAATACACCAAACCATCCGATGTAAAGGCGGTTTTCAGTGCTGGTAACCCAGTCGCAGAAGCGACCCCATAGGCTTGCGCTTTCGCGTCTTTCTAAAGTTGCGGTCATGGTAAAATTTGGTTTGTAAAATAATAATAAGTTACCCAAGTGTATAAACTTGTTAATTTACAGTATTACACAAAACTTGTTCTTATGTCAACTGATCTTTAAAATTAAAAATATTTAATAGAAAAAATTTTATTTTTTTCTTTAGAATTCTATTTTATTTGTATATATTTATAAGTATTTGAAAGGATATGTATGGAATTTGGGTTTGGAAAGAAAAAAATGGGTTGCCCGGGGCTCGAACCCGGAACTCGTCGGATGAAAGTGGGTGAATTAGTTTTGTTCTTAACAAAAAAAACACCTCTTCCCAAACCGTGCTTGCAATTTTTATTGCACACGGCTTTCTCTATGTATCTATTTTGGATATAAATCTTTAGATATAGTTCTTATTTCTCTTACAGAAAATCGCTTTTTTGACAATTATTTAATTAAGTCTTTTTATGAGTGACTAAATTCTAAATTTAGCTTTTAATTTATTTATTATTAATTATTTTTTTTTGTAATGAATTTGCCAAAGAATTTATTTGAATAATATCAAGATACCAAATTTTTTTTGTACTTTTTATAAGAGGATATATTTTAGAAAAATGTAAACAAATTAATTCTTTTTTTTTTGAAAAAAAAGATTTTGCAAAAAAATTTGAACTATATTTTTTCCATATAAAACGTATTGTACTCTTATGTTTACAAGCTAATGTTTTAGCACACGAAAATCGAAGTATATAGTGTATTTGATATAGGTTGTTTCTATTTATGCATCCACTGTAATAATAAAAAAGATTTTTCCAAATTTGATCAAATCGGTTAAAAATTTCATCATCTGTTAAAGTAGTCCAAGCTAATTTACTAATTGGATGTCCCGAAATATCACAAAATTTTTCTTTAGCTAATAATCCAATCAAAGGTAAAATTGGAGTAATAGAATAAAGTTCTTTGTTGACTAGATTAGTTTTAGGCAAATCATTTAGCATTTTGGTTTGAACCCTGGTTATTCTAGTTTGAATACCAAAGATATAGCCTAAAAATGGAAAATCAGTTTTGAAAGTTCTTTTTATGCGTATTCTACATTGTTTGGAAAAAAAATGAAAATGATATTGCCAAAATTTGAAAAAAAAAAATTTCCATTTTTCTGCTAAATAATTAGTACTTTTTATTGATAAAATAAAATTGTTTTCATATCTTACATAATAAAAAGAAGGATTTTTTTTACAAATAAATTTTTTTTGCAATATAATCCATGAAGGTTTTATAACATGTTGAATCTTCTTAATACAATTAGTTTGATCAAATACATCTAAATATGGCAATAATTTAAAATGACCAAGATTTTTCCACAAATAAATTAAAAAAAATTCTAATTCATAAATATAAGAATTCCATAGAAATAAAGATAATCTAGTCATTTCTTTTCTGGAAAAAAAAAAAGAATTTGTATCTAAAATAATTAAATTTTGATTTTTATGAAGAATAGATCGTAATAAATGTAAAAAAGAAGCATCTTGAATACGCCGACGAAAAACTCGAATAAGAAGTTCCGGATGAAGAAAATAAGGTATTTTTATATTTAAGATATAATTACAATGTGAAAAATTATCTTCTATAAAAGGAAATACAGAATGAATAGATTGATAACTAGTCCATTCATTAAATTTTTTTATAAAAGGTTTTAATTGTACAGAAAAAGTCATTTCTGGAATTAAAGTAACTCCTTCTCGAACTGCTCTTGAACAAAAATTACTTTTGTAATCAGCATTACTATTTTTCTTACAATTTTCTAATAAAAATTGTAAAGATTTTTTTTGACGTATTCTATAAATTAAACGCTTTAATGTTAGAAAACTAAAATTTTCGTTTAAATTTAAATTTTCTATTTTTCTTAAATTAAATTTGTTTAAAAAACGATTATAAGCAATCGCGTAAAGATCATCTTGAAATAAAAGTGGATATAAAAAGCGTTGTTGCCATAAATTTTTTTTTTTAGTTTTTCGTAGCTTTTCTATCTTGGATAAAACCCCGATTATGGTTCTCATAGGAGTAACCTCTTAGAATAAGAAATAGTACATAGTGCAATCTATTAAAAATAAAACTAAAATTTTATTAATCAAGATATAATTGAAATTAAATTGTAGTATTAAATTTATTTGATTGCTCTCCTGACTTAATAAAATAAAAAATCTTTTATTTAGTTTTTAGTCAGCACACTGGTGATTTATCTACATTTTTTAAAATAATTAGGATTCATTTTTAGTAAAAAAGACCCTAAATAGAAATAATTAATTTACATTTAGGGTCAAACCTCTCTTACATTGACTATTAATTTGCTTTTAACTTTTAATTAGTAAAGAGAGTTCAAAATAGAATTTTTTGAACAGAAGCTCGTTCTTCTGGTTTTACCTCTGATTCAAGCAATTTAGCTTTATCCATTAACTTTTCCGACGCTAAAAATAATCAAAAAAATTTATATATTTTTTTGATCGAAAAAAAAAAAAACGACATGCTGTTTTTTCTGTTAAGTTTCCTTTCAAGATAAGTCGTAGTCTTACAAACCTTGTCAATGGTTTGGATGAATTTAGTACTTCATCAAAATGTATAAAATTCCTTAGTCGCACTTAAAAGCCGAGTACTCTACCATTGAGTTAGCAACCCTTAATTTCAAAATTTAAGCTTTATTTCTAATTAATTTCTGTTTCTTCTTAATTAATCCTTAATTCCTAATTAATATTAATAAAAAAAAACAGATTTTGAATAAAAATATATATATAAGGAAGTATTAATAAAAAAAAAGCCTCAAAATAAAAAAAAAGTAGTAAATTTTAAAATATTTAACTATAAAAAACAAAGTTAATTAAATTTTTATAAAAAATAAATAACTTTACGTTTTTTTGCATTTTTCTTTTCAATAAAAAAAAATACTTTTTATTCAAATTTTTTTTAATATAAAAAAAAAGAAAAATATTAACATGATTATATATTAGTAAAGTATTTTTGTCAATGTTAAAATTAAAAAAAATTACATTTTTATTTTTTGATTGGTTAATCTGAATATTCTATTTCTCTTTTTTTTTTTATTTGAAATGATAAGTTTCCTAATTTTATTAATAATAAAATTAGGAAACTTATCATTTCATTAAATTATTTTTTATTTATTTAAATTTAATCGATTTTTTATAAATTTCGAAAAAAAATAAAAAATATTAGTAATATTAACAGTATTTTTAATTGGAATAAAAAAAACTAAATAAATATATAATGAGAAAAAAAAAAATGGATAATAGAACAACATTTGGATAAAACTAAAAATGGGATTCATAAGTTTCTCCTAAAAATTAGGTTTAATTTGTTCAAATACTTTTGCTCTTTTTAAAAGATTATGAACAGTTTCTGTAGGTTGAGCTCCTTCTTTGAGAAAATAAACAATTGCTGGGATGTTTAAAATAGTTTGATCTTTTCTTGGATTGTAAAAACCAACTTCTTGAAGAGCCCTTCCTTCTCTTCGGGATTGAACATCAATTGCAATAATTCGATAAGTAGGTTATTGGGATAGGTAAACTTGTAGTTATGGTATTCCCCCCCATAAAACCGTATATGAAGTTTTTTCTTCATACGGCTTGAAGGATATATAATTTAAACATAATTAAATTTTTTTAATAAAGAATTAAAAATTTTATCTTCAAAACTTAAGTACGTCTTAATTAGGATCAATTTTGGATATATTCCTATTTTTCTTTGCTTTTTAAGTTGTCTCCTATCTATTTAATTTTATTCAATTTTCTATTAAAATTTTGACAAAAAAAAAATAGAATTTTCTTGTTTTTTTTAACTGGTTCTTATAATCATTAGGTTCAAATTTTACTCTGGTGGGTCAAAAAAAAGATTGAAGCAACATAATTTTTTTTTTACACTATCATTTTTGTTCTATAAAAAAGATATATATATATTTTTTTTTATTAATTTAATTAATTTCATTATTATTTTATTATTATTATTGTTTTAAAATTAATATAGACTAACAAAGTTTAAATAACTTTTTGCTGTATGCTAACCTTAGATTGTTTCTCCTAATTTAGTAGGTTAAAAAATCCTACATTTTTTTTCAAGCTTCATTGTAGAAAATAATTTCAAATAAATGTTGAAAAAGGAGCATTTTGATTAATTTGAATAAAAAATGACGGGATTTCTAATCCGTAAAACCAATCATAATATTCAAGTCGCGCGTTGCTTTCTACCATATCGTTTCAAACGAAGTTTTACCATAATTAATTGAATTTAGTTAAATTAATAGTGAATAAGAATAAATAAAAAAATATATTTACTTTTATTATATTAAATGAATCTTTTTTAAAATCCAGGACTAATTTTAAATCCTTTTTAGGCACTTAATGCTTCTTTAGCTGCATACATTACTTCAATAGTAATGTTTGTAATGCCGTTTTGTCGTGCAAATTTTTCAGTATTCCTTTTAATTTTACCTCTAACAAAACCAGGAATTTTATTTAATTCGAGTTGACTTTCATAATTCCAAGTTAGATCTGTATCTGTCGATAATGATTTAGTAATTACTTCTTTAGTATCATGACCACCAAAAATCTCTAAAAGATGGTCTTCCATACCTAGCGTAAACGAGTTATAAACTAAATCTGCTATTTGATTAGTACCTTCATAACCTAAAAAAGGTCGATATCCTAAAGGAAAATTTTGAATATGAACCGGTGAAGAAATAACTCCACAGGGAATATCGAGACGTTTACCAATATGACGTTCCATCTGAGTCCCGAAAATGGCAGATGGTTCTATACGAGCAATCATATCTCCTACTTCAGTATGGTTATCTGTAATTAGTATTTCATCAGAAAAACCCTGAACTTGTTCTTTAAACCATTCTGCATCATGTATACAGTAAGTACCCGTACAACTAACACAAATTCCCATTTCTCTAGCAAGTATTTTAGTTATTGAAGCAGCATGAGTTGCATCACCAAAAACTACTGCTTTTTTTCCCGTCAAATTTTGACAATCGATAGATCTTGAAAACCAAGCAGCTTGAGAAACAAATCTTGTTTGCTGATCAATATAAGGTTCATAATTAAATGTTTTATTAGGATTCAATTTATTAACATGTTTTTCTATCTGTCGAATACATTCAGCTGTATCTACAATTCCCATAGGTGTTGTAGATATATAAGGCATTCCAAATTGTTTTTCTAAATAAATTGCTGTCATTAAGCCTACTTCGCGATAAGGAACTAGATTAAACCAAGCTTTTGGTAAGTTTTTAAGGTTTTTTACAGAACCTCCTTCAGGAATTACTTGATTAATTTTGATATCTAAATCTTGTAATAAACGTTTTAATTCACGACAATCATGTTGGTTGTGGAAGCCTAATGTAAAAATTCCAATAATATTTGCGGAAGGTTTATCTGTTATAGATTTATTTAATGTTCCTTGCCTATTAGCTTTATCTAAATAATACCGAACGACTTGTTCTAAAGTTCTATCTGCAGCTTGAAGCTCATTAACTCGATAGTGATTCACATCTGCAAGAATTACATCCGAATTTGAAGTAATAGATGCTCTGTCTACAAAATTTTGTAAATCTTCTTGTAAAATACTAGAAGTACATGTGGGTGTCAATACGATTAAATCTGGACATTCCTCTTTATCTTTTCGAGTTATATTATCAACAACTTTTTCCTGAGATCCACGTGCTAATACATGACGATCTACTATGCTAGCAGTTACAGGAGTAAAATCCCTTTCTCTTTCTAACATAGAACGCATTACATTAAAGTAATCATCTCCTAAAGGAGCGTGCATAATAGCATGAACATTCTTAAAAGAACTTGCTACTCGAAGAGTTCCAATATGAGCAGGTCCAGCATACATCCAATAAGCTAATTTCATAAATAATAATCTCTTTACAAATTTCAATAATCAATAATATGATATTTTTCTATTCTACACCATAAGTCTACACTATAGAAATATTCCTTGCCATATTTATGTAATTGTCATAATATTACTTTTTAATACAATCTATTAATAATATTAAGTAAATTCTTAATTTTTATTTTAAATTTTTTATTTATTGACGATCGGAAATAATAAATCTGGGACGGAAGGATTCGAACCTCCGAGTAACAGAGCCAAAACCTGCTGCCTTACCACTTGGCCACGCCCCATAAATATTCAATATCAGTAAATCCTGATATTTATATTTTTGTCAATCTATTTATTTATAGTAAATAAAAATATGTTTATTATTTAAATATTAAATAATATTATATTAAATTTAATCTAAAAATAAATTAAATAGAAAATAATAAAACGATTATTAAAAATCTACGACCTCTTTGAAACTGATAAAACCTATAGTAAGATATACCGAAGGGCTTTCATTAACTAACGAAATTCTTTTCATGTTTTATTAAATATTTGTAATAAATTTTATTGGAGAACATAAATGCTAACTATCTTTAATATCTATCTAGACAACGCCTTTCATTTAAATGGTATCATTTTGGCTAAATTACCTGAAGCTTATGCTATTTTTGATCCAATTGTCGATGTAATGCCAATTATACCTTTGTTCTTTTTTCTTTTAGCTTTTGTTTGGCAAGCTTCCGTAAGTTTTCGATAATTTTCTAACATTTTTTTTTCATAGATTTGTTTTACTAAATCATATATAATTAAAAAGTTTTTGTCTCACCTCTCTTGTTCATTCTATAGGGCGGAGGTGATATTTCTTTCTCACTTCCGCCTTATATATGTATAATATATATAATCTAATATAACATCAGTTTTTTTTAATTTAATTTTTTTTAAAATAACAAAAATTTTATTTTTATTATTTTTATAAATTTTATAATAATCTAAAAAATTTATTAAATTTTTTTTTCATTTGGTCTACTTTTTTTTCGTTAAATCTGTCGGAGAAATTGCAGAGTGGTTAATTACGACGATTTTGAAAATTGTTCTGGCCCGATTTAGTAAGTTAACGGGGGTTCAAATCCCTCTTTCTCCATCATTGGAAAATACAATAAAAATAAAAAAATTTTTTATTATTTTTTTGTAAAAAATTTCGTAATTTTTTTGTAATTCTACTCTATTTCTTTATTCATAAAGTAAAATAATAGTTAGAATTTATTCTATTCTACTTCTAGTAATGATCTTGGAGATTACGTCATGCTTACTCTTAAGCTGTTCGTTTACACAGTAGTTATCTTTTTTGTTTCTCTTTTTGTTTTTGGATTTTTATCAAATGATCCTGGACGTAATCCTGGGCGTAAAGAATAATTTGTTCTACACATTAACAAAAAGAAATTATATAAAAAAGGACTTTAAATATATATATAATAGAATTTTTTATCGTATAGATCTTGGGTTATTGAAAAAGGAGAGAGAGGGATTCGAACCCTCGGTACAAATAATTTATACAACGGATTAGCAATCCGCCGCTTTAATCCACTCGGCCATCTCTCCAATTTAAATTTTTTTTCTCACTTTAACATGCTGTGAGAGTAAAAGTCCATACTGTGAAAATAATAAAAAAACATAATAATATTCTACAATATATAATAGAAAGATACAAAGATTTTGGTAAAATAATTCTATTTTTTTTTATTCAGACTAGGTTTGTATTTTGTTTCAGCCTAGCCAGATACTGGCCAGGCCGCTCTTTTCATAAGCAGATAAAAAATTAAGCAAATTATTGATATAATTCTTTACCTAATCTTAAAGCTAAAATACCTGTTATGAAAGCACTTACAAGAGCTACAATAATTTGACTGTCTGAAATTGATGTCATCTTTTTATTTTTTCCCCCTAATTATTCATAATATAACCGCAAATTGATCCAAAAACTCCACCTCAATTATTAAAAATTATTAATTAATAGATTTTTTGTTAATGTGAATGGATTTTTGAATAAATAGGCTTTTTATTATTGTACTGATCTTAATTCTTTATGGCTATAGATAAATTTAAGTGAAATTAGATAAGATCTATATTACTTAATTTACTTAAAAAAAAATTTAAATGTATTGATTTTTTTATTTTATAAAATCAAATTAAAAACAGAGAGGTTAAAGCAAAATGAATTTAGAAGTTATTGCACAGCTTACTGTTCTGGCTTTGATAGTCGCATCAGGCCCGTTGGTAATTGCTCTATTAGCAGCTCGTAAAGGCAATCTATGATTTTAAAAAGCCATCTCCGGAAGTAAAATAACTTTTTTTCTAAGTATTTAATCTCCGGGGATGGAGTTTAAATTCAAAATAAAACAAAAATAAAAAGTTTTTTTGATAGACATAAAATGAAATTTTATGTTAGAATAAGGTTGCCGCGGGTATAGTTTAGTGGTAAAAGTGCGATTCGTTCTTAATCAACTTGTTATAGTTGAAGGGTCTTTAAAATTATTTAAAAATTTAATTGACAACTTTATTTCTAAAAAGGTTCAAAACCTTTCCTAAAAATAAACTAGGAAAAGCATCATTCCTGTAATGATTAAAATTGAAAAAGTTTTTTTTGAATTGAAAAAAAAAGCAACGCGGGATGTTTTTAAAACTACATTTTGTTTCAGCTAAAAATCTATGAATAGAAAACCAAAATATTTTTTTTTATCGTAACTAAATCTTTAATTAGTTTAATTCAAATAAAAAAATTGAAGCAATTAGCCAGAAAATTCTAAATTTAGTTTGCTAAATTTATCAATATTTTTTTTTACGCTCGGTAAAAAATATTTTTCTAATGATTCATTTAAGTAGAAGTAAGGAACGAAGTAATTAGAAATTTTTTTAAGTAGTATAAAAATATTACTTTTATTTTTCTAAAAGGATCATCTAAAAAGTTATTTGTTAAAAATAAAAAAACTAACATAGATGTTATGGATATTTCTTTTATATATATAGAATGATAGAATGAAAAAATCTATATTATAATTACAAAAAGAAATAAAATTTTATAAATTGAAATAAATTTTTTCTTTAATAATTTTATCTCTTTATACTCATATTCCATAAAGGAGCCGAATGAAGAAAAATTTTCATGTTCGGTTTTGAAGTAGGGGCGTTAATAATCATAAAATAAAAAACGTCGACTATAACCCTTAGCCTTCCAAGCTAATGATGCGGGTTCGATTCCCGCTACCCGCCTTTTTTTTCCCATTATATTCGCTATAAATAATTTCAATAATTATTTTATTGAAATTATTTATAAAAAATATATTTTACTTTTTTTAATATTTCTAATAGTTCTTTTTAGATTTGTTGAGAAATATAGTAATTAATAAAAAAGCGTCCATCGTCTAATGGATAGGACAGAGGTCTTCTAAACCTCCGGTATAGGTTCAAATCCTATTGGACGTAATATTTTAAAAAGACTCAAAAGATTAAAAAATAAAATTAAATATTTAATTTTATTTTTTATATTTCCAGTTCAATAATTTGGTGACGTAAAAAGAAAAAGCCGAAAAAGTTATTTTTTTTTTACTTTTTCGGCTTTTTCTTTTCAAATTATCAAATTTTTATTTTTCTTCTTGAAGTAAAAAAAGTTCAGTATGTTCTTTAATAGCTTCTTTTAAAATAACTTCTGCTTGTTCTGTGAAAATTTTAGTAGAACGTACAATTTCTGCGAATTGAGGTTTATTGGTTATCAAATATTCACGTAACTGAACAAGAAATTTTTTTACTTGATCAGTTTCTAATATATCCAAATATCCATTTACTCCAGTATAAATAGTAGCTACTTGTTCTTCTACTGTTAAAGGAGCTGATTGAGATTGTTTAAGTAATTCACGTAATCGCTGACCCCTTGCTAATTGATTTTGAGTAGCTTTATCCAAATCAGATGCAAATTGTGCAAATGCTTCTAACTCTGCAAATTGAGCTAGTTCTAACTTCAATTTTCCAGCTACTTGTTTCATAGCTTTAATTTGAGCCGCAGATCCTACTCTAGATACAGAAATACCTACATTAATTGCAGGACGAATACCCGCATTGAATAAATCTGCTGATAAAAATATTTGTCCATCGGTAATGGAAATAACATTAGTAGGAATATAAGCTGAAACATCTCCTGCTTGAGTTTCAACTATAGGTAAAGCAGTCATACTTCCTTCACCTAGTTGAGAACTTAATTTAGCAGCCCTTTCTGGAAGACGGGAATGCAAATAAAAAACATCACCTGGATATGCTTCTCGACCAGGTGGTCTTCTTAATAAAAGAGACATTTGTCGATAAGCTTGTGCTTGTTTAGATAAATCATCGTAAATAATTAAAGTATGCTGTTTACGATACATAAAGTATTCTGCTAGAGCAGCTCCTGTATAAGGAGCAAGATACTGCAATGTAGCAGGAGAATTTGCAGTTTCGGCTACCACAATTGTATATTCTAATGCGCCACGTTCCTCAAAAGTATTAACTACCTGAGCGACAGAAGATGCTTTTTGACCAATAGCTACATAAACGCATATTACATTTTGACCTTTTTGATTCGAAATAGTATCTGTAGCTACTGCTGTTTTACCAGTCTGTCGATCTCCAATAATCGATTCTCGTTGACCACGTCCAATAGGAATCATAGAATCAATAGCAATAAGCCCTGTTTGCATAGGTTCATATACAGAACGTCTTGAAATAATACCAGGAGCCGAAGATTCGATTAATCTAAATTCGGAAGCTGGAATCTGACCTTTACCATCAATAGGTTGGGCTAAAGCGTTGACAACACGACCCAAATAAGCATCACTTACTGGTATCTGAGCAATTTTACCTGTTGCTTTTACTGAACCGCCTTCTTGTATAGTCAAGCCATCACCCATTAATACAGCTCCAACGTTATCCGATTCTAAATTTAAAGCAATCCCTATTGTACCATCTTCAAATTCAACCAGCTCACCTGCCATTACTTTATCGAGACCATAAATACGCGCAATACCATCTCCTACTTGGAGTACAGTGCCAATATTAACAACCTTGACTTCTTGATTGTATTGTTCTATTTGTTTACGGATAATACTGCTAATTTCGTCAGGTCGAATGTTTACCATTAGCGTTCGTTAATAATTTTTTGAAAAATGAAACTAATGAAAGCTAGTCAGTTGTGCTTTCCATGGCTCTAAGCAGGCCAATATGATAATCAATCATGCGTGAATGTAATTCGCTATTTAAACGGCTGTTTAAAGCCTCCAAAGCTCTTTCTAACGCAAGGCGAGAAACTTGTTGGCGAAGTTGTTCAATTGCTCTTTGTTCTTCAAAACGAATAGTAGCATTTTTAGAGTCCTCTAATCGTTTAGAATCTTCATCAGCAGCATGAATTAATTCTTGTTTTTCTCTTTCCATTTGAGAGAGTCCATTTACCCGAATTTCGTCCGCCTTTATTTTTGCTCGTTGTAAACGAGTTCGAGCTTGTTTAAGTTTATCAGTAGCTTCTTTATATCGTTCTTCGGCATCATCAATTGTACTTAAAATAGTCTGTTTACGATTACTTAATAAATTGCTCAATGAAAGTAGATTATTTGTCTAAGATTTTCGAAGATTAAAAATCTCTTCCCAAACCGAACATGAACCTTTTAATTCATTCGGCTTTCTCACTAAGTTAAAAAAAAAATTATTTTTTTTTAACTCAACCTACCCTTTTTAATTATTTCTTATACAAAAAAAATTTATAATTTTTTTTATTTTAATATTTTTGAGGGCTCTTCTGACAAAAGTTATTTTATTTTCTAATTGTCAGCAAAGTTGTTTTTTTTGAATAATTTGATATTTTATTTCTATATAGGTTGTCAATTTAGCACAAAAAACCAAAACTGGTTATTTTTTTTTAGGAGATAATAACAATTTATTTAATAAATAAAAATAAAAATTGTATTAATATGAGTGTTATATATCAAACTAATCTCCAATAATGTTTTTTCATATTTTTCACATAGGAACATTAGGGGGAAAGAAAACCCCAAAAGTGCTTAGACTTCAAGCAGTTTAGCTTTAACCATTTTCATAATATTCCTTAATCAGTTAATAAAAAATTAAAAGAATTTTTTCTGATTTTACGAAATGCTATAGTTATTCTAATTTTTTATTTAGAAGTAATTCGTTAGGATTATACACTTTTTTTTATCTCGAAGTGTAGCTGGGTTATTCCAGCTGTTTTATTCAAATAATCAACCCGCACACACTCCCTTTCCAAAGTAAACTAATAAGCTAAGCACTACACTTAAATTAATTAAATTTGTTTCTAAAAGGTTTGTATTTAGGCCAAAATTTTCAGCAAGAGGCCAATAACCTGAAGAAATAACCAAATTAATCATATTTTTCATACTTTCTCTCCCATCATAAGTTATCTAAGTTTTACAGAATTCTTTTTTACTCACTTTCACTCGAATTTCTAGTTCGAAACAAAGACTTTAGTTTTAAGTCTAATTTTTTTAGTAACACAATTGAAAAATACTTTGTTTACTTTACTCTCTGCCATACTATAATAAAAGTTACAAAGATTTTTTATTTTTTACTAAAAGATAAGAAGATAATATATTTTTTGCTTATTTTAATAGGCCCCTTAGCTAAAAAATGAATTGGTTAACCAATTCATTTTTTAGCTAAGGGGCCTATTAAAATAAGCCATATGAAGCTTTCGAAATATTTGAAATTAAACAAAAGGATTCGCAAATAGAAGTGCTAAAGCTACAACTAATCCATAAATAGTTAAAGCTTCCATAAAGGCTGAGCTTAGTGGTAAAGTACCTCGAATTTTACCTTCCGCTTCCGGTTGTCTGGCAATACCTTCTACAGCTTGACCTGCAGCAGTACCTTGACCAATACCAGGTCCAATAGAAGCTAAACCTACAGCTAACCCAGCAGCAATAACAGACGCAGCAGAAATTAAGGGGTTCATTATAATATCCTCTAACCAAAATTAAGAAAAGATTAATAATATAAAAACCTATTCTCCATTACTTAACTTATATTTTTAATAAAAAATATAAATTAAAGCAGTTAATTACTCAAAATGTCTCTTAGCAAAGTGATAGTATCACTAAGAAAGAAAAATACAAAAAGGATAAATTGTTTATCTCAATTATTTAGAAAGTTTGAATAATTTAAATAAGATTATAGAAAATCTTATTTAAATAATCAAAAATTTTTTTATTTTAAAAGAAAAACTAAATTAATCAACTTTTATTTATAAACTTTTTTAGTTATATAACTTTAAAAAAAGAATTTACCAATTATTAATATTTTTTTTTATTATTATACCTGATAAAATTCTTTTTTAATTTTAAAATTTAAATATACTTTTTATTAATTTTTATTAAAAAAAAATATATATATATATTTTAATATGTCTATAAATAATTTCAAAATAATCTAATGATGATCTTCCATAGATTCTCCTATATAAGCCGCAGCTAAAGTGGCAAATATTAAAGCTTGAATAGCACTTGTAAATAATCCTAAAAACATCATAGGTATAGGAACTACTAAAGGTACTAAAGAAATGAGAACGGCAACTACTAATTCGTCAGCTAATATATTTCCGGAAGGTCGAAAACTAAGTGATGAAGGTTTTGTAAAATCTTCCAAAATATTGATTGGTAAAAGTACTGGAGTTGGTTGAATATATTTACCGAAATAGCTTAAACCTTTTTTATGAAGGCCTGCATAAAAATATGCTACTGACGTAAGTAGAGCTAAAGCAACAGTTGTATTAATGTCATTTGTGGGCGCAGCTAATTCTCCATGAGGTAATTCAAAAACTCTCCAAGGAAGAAGAGCGCCTGACCAATTTGAAACAAAAATAAATAAAAACATAGTTCCAATGGAAGGAACCCAAGGACGATATTCTTCTTCCCCAATTTGAGTTCTAGTTAGGTCTCGAATAAATTCTAAAACATATTCGACAAAATTTTGACCACTAGTTGGAATAGTTTGTAAATCTCGAGTCGCTAAAATAGCTAAACTTAATAGAATAGCAATAACAATCCAGGAAGTTATAAGTACTTGTGCATGAACTTGGAAACTGCCTATTTGCCAATAGAAGTGTTGACCTACTTCCACACCAGATATTTCGTATAAATTATTAAGTGTGCTAATGGAAAATTGTGCAGTATACATATTACCCCTTACTAAAGATTAACTATAAAAAATAGAAATGATTTTTACAAAAATTCTCATTTCTTTAAATATTTTATTCTTCTAAATATTTTTTGTTATTAATTTGTAGAATATTTATTACAATAAAAATATTTATTTTTATTGTAATATATTTTTAAGTTTTAAAATAGTAATTAGTAATTAAATAAAAAAAATTAGTTTTTTAGATTTTTTATAAACTTATTATTCTATTTCTATAGAATTATAACGGCCTTCGCGAATAGCTAACGTTAATTTATTCAAAATCCAACGAATGGAAGCTCTAGCATCATCATTTGCTGGAATTGGTATATCTGTAAGATCTGGATTACAATCTGTATCAACCAAGCAAATTGTTGGAATACCTAAAGTTATACATTCTTTAATAGCTGTAAATTCTTTTTGTTGATCTATTATTATTACAATATCTGGTAAACCCGTCATATATTTAATTCCACCTAAGTATTTTTGCGGTTGAGCTAATTGTCTTTTTAAATTTGCTGCTTCTTTTTTAGGAAGTTCATTAAGTATTCCTGTATTTTCTTTGTTTTCTAAATCTTTGAATCTTTGAAGACGTTTTTCTATAGTAGACCAATTTGTTAACATACCACCAAGCCATTTTTGATTCACATAATGACACCGAGCTTTTATAGCAGCTGATGCTATCAAATCAGCTGCTTGATATTTTGTACCTACTATTAAAAATTGTTTTCCTTTATTTGATGCATTAGTCACTAAGTCGCAAGCTTCTGATAAAAAACGAGCTGTTTGAGTAAGATTTATAATATGAATACCTCTTCGCTCTGTAAAAATATAAGATGCCATTTTAGGATTCCATTTCCGAGCCTGATGACCAAAATGTACTCCTGCTTCCATCATTTCTTCCAAATTAATATTCCAAGATTTTTGTTTCATTTTTTTATTTTTCTAATTCGCAAATTATAATATATATATTTATATTTAAACCGAAATTATTACACTTTCTAATTTCATTCTTGTAAAATTTATTTATAAAATTTTAATCAAATTTGATTAAATATATCTATCTATATTCATTTCAGAAAGGTGCTGTTTTAATTTTTTGTGAATTATTTCTGGATTAAAAGAAATAGAAAGTTTTTCATATAAAAAAATATCTTTTACTTTATTATGAAATAGTTTTGTTTTAGTTTTTTTCAATAAAATAGTTTTTTGTTTTTCTAAAGTTCTTTGCCAAATAACTTCTTGACATCCAGTACCCGCAGGAACTATTCCGCCAAGAATAACATTTTCTTTTAAGCCTTTTAACCAATCAATTCGACCTCGTAAAGCAGCTCTAGCCAACACTCGCGTAGTTTCTTGAAAACTTGCTTCTGATATAAAACTTTGAGTATTAAGAGATGCTTTTGTTATTCCTAATAATATAGGTTTATAAGGAATTACTTCTTCTAAAGCACGATTCATTCTTTGTGCTCGTGAAAATTCAATTAATTCCCCAGGCAAAAAACCATTCGCCATCCCATCTTCTAAAGTAAGAACTTTAGAAGTCATTTGGCGTACAATAATTTCTATATGTTTATTCGATATCTGGACTCCTTGCGATTCATAAACTTTTTGAATTTGATCAACTAAATTTATTTGACTTTGTTCCATACTAATTCTGGCACTAAAAAAAAATCCCCAAAGGCTTCCAAAAAAATTTGTCATATCTTTGTTCCAATCTTCAAAGCCTTTTTCTAAATTAATTGAGACTGGATTAATTGGGCGAGCTTCTAACAATTGCTCAACTTTAGGAAGACCTTGAATAATATCTCCAGACTTTAATCTTTCATATATTAAAGTTATTGAAGTATCTCCTTCTTTTACAATTTCACCATAATTATTATGAACAGTTGCTCCTCCAGTAGCCAAATATGGTTTAGCTAATCTAATTACTAAAAAATCTATATGAATGGCTATAATTTGACCAGATTCATAAAATGGTTGATATTTAGATATAGATAAACCTTCACAAATAAATTGTCCAAGATTAATTAATTGAAAATTTTTTTTTAATGAAAAAAATAAAGGAAAAGACCAAATTAGTAAATTAAAAATAATATTTTTACCTAAAAGTAATTTGTGAATTTTTTTATTTTCATCCAATAAATACCATTTAGGATTTTGAAATTTATTTTTTAAACTATCAATAATTGAAAATTTAACAGGTATAAGTGGATTGTATTCTATCAAATAAAAAAGTTGAAAAAATTTTGTAATATTTTGTAAATGACCTAAAAGACCTATTTTTTTTAAAAAAGTTAATCGTGTTTTTTTTATTGGTAAAATAAAATTTTTAGTTATTTTTTTTGAACTTAATTTTTTACTTAAATCCTTTTTTTCTATAAAATTAATTAAATTTTTTTTTAATTTATTCTTAAAAGAATTCTCTGTTATTTCTATTGTTACATTTTTTTTTGTATAATTAAATAAAAATGTTTGGAATGAATTAGAAGGAGATAAAGTAAGAAAAGAACAACCTTCTTTATTTCTATTTGATAAAACACGAATAGTACCTTGATGTTTACTAAATAATAGGTTTTCATTATTTAAAAATGGGCTAACACTATATATTTTGTTATTAAAAAGAGATTTTAAAATAATAATATTATTTTTTTTTTTAACATCTAAATTAGGATATTGTATTAAATTAATTTGAAGAAAATCTTTGATAATTTTATTAATTTTTATTTTTATAAAAGAAACATAAGCCTCTTTTATAAAAATTTTCGTTCCCCAATTTAAGACCAAACAACTTTGAACCAACTGAACACCAGTCTTATTAATTATTTCAATTTCTTCACCATCTTCATAAAGAATATATTCAATAGTTTTTATTTTAATAATTTTATGTTCTTTCAATAAATCAAAAAAAAAAGGTATTGGTAAATTTGAATTATTTAGTTCATTAGATATTTTATATTCTATTGCAGGTCTAACTAAAAAAAAAGAATTTTCTTTAGAAAGTACAATCCATTGAAGATAAATCCAATTCTTAGATTGAAACTCTTCAAAAATTTTTTCTCCTGGGGGTACAAAAATACCATTTTGTTTAGAAAATTTTTGTGTTTCTTCAGGATAATATATACGTCCAGGTAATATTTTTATTTCAAAACTATTATTTGCGTTTCTTTTTATCTTAATTAATCCAGCAACTTGACTCCTAATAGTCGAAGTAATTTTTGTGCCTGCTTGAACAAAACTATTATTTCGTACTAAAATCGAAGACAACGACTGATGTAAAATATACACTTCTTCAGGAAGAAAAAAAAAGTTACCTACTTTAATTATTTTATATTTTGGTCTAACAATTTTTGTTCTTTGATCTTTAAAAATTTCATTTTTTTTATTATTCAAATCAATTTTAATATTACCATATTTTATAGTTCCTGAACTTTTTATTCTATATTTAGGATTATCGAAAATAGCAAAAATATCATTATTTTGTAAAATTCCATTTTTTGAAATCTTAAGCATAAAATTAAATAAGGATTTTTTTTCATATTTTTCTTTTTCTTTTCCAAAAAAAAAAAGAGTTTTCTTTTTTTTTTTTATTTGTAGAATACTATAAGCATAGAAAATAATATTAGAATAAATAGAGTTCCAATTTTTATTTGAAAAAATGTATTCAATTTTTGAATAACTTAAATTTTGTTTCGCAATAGGAAGTTTAATATTAATTTTATCTTGATTTTGATAAAATATAAAGAAAGGTCCAGTATTTTTATAAAAATTTCCTGATAATATCCATACATGACCCGTAGTAAGTAAGAGATGAACATTACTATGCGCATACTCAGATGCGTGTTGCACCTTTGTACTCCAATGCATTTCTCCCTCTAAATTTGAATAAATATATTTTTGAACCTTCTCTTTAAAGGGAGATATTTTAGCACGAACTTCCGCAATAACTTGTTTAGATTCCACGTATTGATTATTTTGAACCAAAAGTACACTTTGTGACGGAATAACTAAATTATGTATTTTATTTTTACTCTTAATAACAACGGATAAATTATTATGACATATCCAAGCAGGGTGTCCATGACGTGTACGTGTAGGGTAAACTAAATTCTTATTAAATTTAATAATTCCATTAAACGGGGTTCGTACATGTTCTGCAATATCACCTGTAAAAACTCCACCAGTATGAAAAGTCCTTAATGTTAGTTGAGTCCCTGGTTCTCCAATGGATTGACCCGCAATAATACCTACCGCTTCTCCCAATTCTATCAAATTACCATGAGTAAGACTCCACCCATAGCATAATTGACAAATCCAAAGCATACTTTTGCAAATCAAAGGAGAGCGTATTGATATTAGTTTTACTTGACGAGTAATTAAATAATTTGCGAGACTAGCTGTAATATCTTGATTACGCGTAGCAATACATCTCTCATTTATATATACATTATCTGCTAGTACACGGCCAATTAATTTTTGTTGACCATTTATTTGTAAGTTCTTTTTACTATTCTCAAAAGGAGTTATAAAAATACTTTGAACAGTACCACAATCAAATTTTCGTACAACAATGTGTTGAACTACCTCAACAAGTCTACGCGTAAGATACCCAGCATCTGATGTTCGTACTGCAGTATCAACAACTCCTTTACGAGCACCATAACAAGAAATAATATATTCTGTTAAAGATAATCCTTCGCGAAAATTACTCTGAATAGGTAAATCAATGATTTGTCCTTGAGGATCTGACATTAATCCTCTCATACCTACTAATTGATGAACTTGGGACGTACTGCCGCGAGCTCCCGAAAACGACATCATATGTACTGGATTCAAAGGATCAGTCATCCTAAAATTAGGATTCATTTCTTGTTTTAAATATTCACTTGTAGCATACCAAGTTTCAATTAATTGGCGTAATTTTTCTACCGCATGTACATTTCCATAACGATGATGTTTTTCCGAAGTATAACCTTGTTGTTCTGCATCTTGAATAAGCCAACCTTTTGAAGGTGCGGTTAAAAGATCATCAATTCCTAATGAAATAGCTGCTTGAGTAGCTTGTTGAAATCCTAAAGTCTTAAGTTGATCTAAAATATGTGTTGTATACGTAATACCAAAATGAGCAATTAATCTGCTGATAAGCTGTTTTATGGCAGTTCTATCCATCACTTTATTATAGAAGAGCAATTTAGCTGATTCTACCATAATAAGAAACCTCTTTATTGTTTTAAGCAGGATTTACCAATAGATTCAAGCCGTTTTTTTACAAGGCTTCTCTAATCTTCATTTTGTAAAAAAAAATGGATTATTATTAAATTATAGCGGGTAGTGGCCTATTTCGATATTGCGAAGCTTTTAAAGTGCCTTGTATAGCTTCCTCTATTTGTTGATTAAAAATAATACGACCAACTGTTGTACAAATGTAAATACTAAGGATTGTTTCTTTTTTGTTTTTTCTAAGTTGATAATGTTCATGAATTTGAGAAAAAATACCTGAAGGGTCATATTGAACTTCAATAGGCTTTTCTCGATTTATCGAAGTAATTATTCGTAAATCTGTTTTCCATCGAAGCCATAAAGGACTATGTAAACTAATTTGTTTTTGTTCTTGGGCTCTAATTACATCATTATAACTATAAAAATAAGGTATTTTTTTCAATGATGCTATATTTTTATAATTATTTTTAGAAGGATGGTTTGAATTCCCATAAATACCTTGATGATTCTCAATTGTTAATATATAAAGCCCAAGAAGCATATCCTGACTTGGTACAGAAACAGGATCTCCCGTAGCCGGAGATAAAAGATTTGTATGAGAAAGCATAAGTAATCGAGCTTCCGCTTGGGCCTCTAAAGATAGAGGTATATGAACAGCCATCTGATCTCCATCAAAATCTGCATTGAACCCTCCACAAACTAATGGGTGTAAACGAATAGCACGTCCTTTTACTAAAATTGGTTGAAATGCTTGGATGCCTAATCTATGTAAAGTGGGTGCTCGATTTAATAATACAGGATGTCCTTGCATAACTTCCTGAAGTACTTTCCATATAATAGATTCTTTATTTTGAATCATGCTTTTAGCTGCTCTAAGATTAGGAGCAAGATGTCGTCCAATTAGACCCCGAATAACAAAAGCTTGAAAAAGTTCTATTGCCATTTCTCGAGGTAATCCACATTGATGTAATGGAAGTGATGGTCCGACTACAATAACGGAACGACCTGAATAATCAACTCGTTTTCCAAGTAAATTTTCACGGAATCTTCCTTCCTTTCCCTCAATGACATCTGAGAAAGATTTATAAGGTCTATTATGACTATCTTTCATTGGTTGTCCCCGGATACCATTATCAATAAGGGCATCTACGGCTTCTTGGACTAATCTTGTTTGACAAACAACTAAACCTCCTGGTGTAGAACCACTTCTAGCTAAAAAATCAATGAGAGTATTATTTCTATAAATAACTCGCCTATAAGGTTCATTTGGATCAGAAGTAATTAGTTCACCTTCACCTAATTCGATCATAGGTCTTAATTCGGGAGGAAGAACTGGTAATAAACATAAAACCATCCATTCTGGCTTTATATCTGTTTGAAGAAACTGTTTGGCTAATTTTATACGTCTAACGAAAAGATCTTTCCTTCTTTGAATTTTTCGATCTTCCCACTCATTTCCTGTAGATTTTTGTTCCGCTAATTTTTTCCATTCTGCATATGCACAATTCATAACAAATTGCAAATCCAAATTAGTTAATTGTTTTTTAATAGCATCCCCTCCAGTTGCTATTTCTCTATTTTGGAAGGCTTCAAAACCACGTGGAGAAAAAAAACGAGGAAAAACCTCTCTCCAAGATTGATCTTCGTATTTGAATAAACCTCGTAATTTTAATAAAGTAGGTTTTTTCGAGATAGGTCTAGCGAGAAAAAGATTGGGATAGGTTTTTTCCCCCCCTCAGAACCGGACATGGAATTTTTTTTTCATCCGGCTCAAATAGCTATATTAATAAATTTTTTATAACTATTTAAGTTCCTAAAATATATTTATTTAATCTAACATATATTGAATATGTTTAAGAACTTAAATAGTTATGTTTTAATAAAAAAGCTATTCATTACTCAAGTTATAATATTATTATTTATAAACAAAATAAAAAAAAATTTGATTAATTTATATATTTTTGAGTAGTCTTATTTCTTTTGAATGATATATTTCTTTACAAAAATACCTCCAAATTTTTTTGGAATTCATAAAGATTTTTCTTGTCTCTATTTTTTCTTCTTTTTCACTATCCTTTAGGTTTTCGTTCTACTTCGATGGTTGTAATATTATTTAAAGTATATGTGCGATGAATAGACTTTAAATATCCATAATGAAATTTTTAAGTTTGTATAATAATAAGAAAAAACTCATTTCAAAAAAAATTATTGTTTTACGAAATCTAAGTAACGAATAAAAAATATATTTATATATAAACCCTAGATAAAATCCTCACAGCAGCAAAAAATTTGCTTAAAATTTTGAGCTTCATGTTATTTTTTATTTTTAAACATGTCAAAACTAGAGGTATCCTAATAAATAAAATAGGATAACAGTTTTTAATTAAATCTGTAAATCAAAATTTCTAATCAAGTCACACATCGCAATATACTAGACTTTCTAATTCTTTAAGAGGTTTAGCTAAAAGATTTGCGATATAACTAGGAAGACGTTTTAAATACCATACATGCGTTACTGGACATGCTAATTCAATATATCCCATTCGATATCTTCGAACTCGAGATTCAATGAACTCAACTCCACATTGTTCACAAAACTTCGAGTATTCTTTTTGATTTTCAATTCCTTGATATTTTCCACAAGCACAAACTCCGCTTTTAATAGGTCCAAAAATTCTTTCACAAAATAATCCATCTTTCTCAGGTTTATGCGTTTTATAATGCAAAGTATAAGGTTTAGTTATTTGTCCAACTATTTCTCCATTAGGTAGAGTTCGTTCAGCCCAACTACGAATCTGTTCGGGAGAAGCTAGCCTAATTTGAAGGTGCTGATGTTTTTCTCGATAAATCATAAAATTCAAATTTTATTTTTTTTTATTAAACGTCTTTAAAACCTGTCTTTAAACTTTCTTCAACTATAAATGCATGGTTTAATTCTAAAGCTAAAGACCGTAATTCTCGAACAAGTAATCGAAAAGATTCCGGAGCAGTATTTGGTTTAGGTATCGGTTCTCCAGTTACAATAGCACCAAGTACTTCATAACGGGCACGAATGTGATCAGATTTAATAGTAAGCATTTCTTGTAAAATATAAGCGACACCAAAACCTTCTAAAGCCCAAACTTCCATTTCTCCAACTCGTTGTCCTCCGCGTCTGGATCTTCCCCTAAGAGGTTGTTGCGTAACAAGTGCATAGGGTCCACTAGAGCGTGCGTGAATTTTATCATCAACTTGATGAATCAATTTTAGCATATAAGCTTTTCCTACTGTAACAGGTTGTTCAAAAATATCTCCAGTTCTTCCATCAATTAATCGACTTTTTCCAGGATTTTCAGGTTCAAATAACCAAGGATTTTTTGTTTTTTTACTTGCTTCATACGGTTCAGAGAATACCAATTTTCGTGAAGCTTCTCGTTCATATCTTTCATCAAAAGGTGTTATTCTATAATGTTTTTCTAAAAAACATCCGGCTAAACCGAGCAAACATTCGAAAATTTGCCCTACATTCATTCGTGAAGGAACACCGAGCGGACTCAATACCATATCTACAGGTGTTCCATCTTGTAAATACGGCATATCTTGTCTAGGTAAAATTTTTGAAATAATACCTTTATTACCATGTCTTCCAGCTACTTTATCACCCACTTGTATTTTTCGTTTTTGTAAAATATATACATGTATTATTTTTTCATTATTAATAGAAGTATCATCTTGATAAATCCATCTTACATCAATAACTCGGCCTTTTCCACCCGGAGGTACTTTAAGACAAGTTTCTCTTGCAGTAGTTATTTGAATACCGAATATAGCTTGCAATAATTTGCCTTCTGGAGCACGCGAAGATTCTTCGGCTTCGTAAGGTGTTAATTTTCCTACTAAAACATCTCCTGTTTCTACCCAAGATCCTGGCAATACGAGTCCACTTTTATCTAAATGGCGAAGTATATTACTCTCCAAATGCGGTATTTCTCGAGTAATTTTTTCTAAACCTTGACTTGTTGTGCGAGCTTCAATTTCGTATCTTTCAATATGAATAGATGTATAAATATCTTCGTAGATTGGCCGTTCGCTAATAAGTATTGCGTCTTCAAAATTATATCCCTCCCATGGCATATATGCTACTAGAATATTTTTTCCCAAAGCTAATTCCCCTTGTAAAGTAGCCGCTCCATCCGCTAAAATTTGTCCTTTTTTCACAGAAGCCTTTTGAGTAACACGCGGTTTTTGATGTATACAAGTACCATTATTCGAACGCTGATATATAATTAAATTTGTGTCTATTTTCTTTTTATTATTAACTAGTAAAGTTATTTTTTTACCATCAATATAAGAAATTTTTCCGCCTTGTCTTGCTATAGCTACACTTCCAGAATCTAAAGCTGCTTGACTTTCTAATCCTGTTCCTACAATACATTTTTCAGGTTCCAAAAGTGGAACTGCTTGACGTTGCATATTAGAACCCATTAAAGCACGATTTGCGTCATTATGTTCAAGGAAAGGAATAAGAGAAGCTCCAACAGAAAAATATTGTAAAGGGTAAATACTTCGAAGATGTATTTGTTCCCAAGCAATAGCCAAAAATTCTTGTCGATATCGAGCCGGAGTTACCTGTACTCTTTGAGTTCCTTGATCCAAAGCTAAACAATTTCCTGTAGCTATTCGATAATATTCATCTTCTCCAGCTGATAAATAAATTATTTTTTCTTCTTTAGAAATTTTAGATATTTCATAAAATGGACTTTCTAAAGCTCCCCAATTATTAACTTTTGCATGAATAGCTAATGATGCAATAAGTCCAGCATTCATACCTTCAGACGTTTCGATGGGACAAATACGGCCATAATGGCTAGGATGAATATCTCTGACTTGAAAACTAGCCGTTCTTCGTGTTAATCCTCCAGGACCTAAAGAACTTAATCTTCGTTTATGAACTATTTCCGTTAATGGATTAGTTTGATCCAAAAATTGTGATAAAGGATGTGAGCCAAAAAATTCTTTAAAAGTAGCTATTAATGGAGTTGATGTAATTAGACTTTTAGGATTAGGTAAGCGTTTACGCTTAGTTGCTCCTCGTATAGTTTGTCGTACCGAATTTTCTAAACGACCTAAAGCTAATTTTAATTGATCTTGTAACAAATCTGCTACAGAACGAATACGACGATTCTTGAGGTGATCTATATCATCAAGTGTACCTATACCAATTTTAATTTTTATTAAATAATCAATAGCAGTTAAAACATCTTGTGGTAATAAAAAATATTCGTTTTCAGGTACAGTAAGGTTAAGTTTTTTATTCGAATTTAATCGACCAATTTTTCCTAATTCGCATCTTTGTTGAAAAAATTTTTTTTGTAATTCTTTACGTATAGATTCGGAAAATGCGAGATCTCCACCTATACAATATAATTGTCTATAAAGTTCTACTATAGCATCTTCGGTAGATTGAGGATGTTCTTTTTTTGTTTTTTTCTCTCTTAAGGAATCTAAAAAAATTTTTGGATAGCAAACACTATCTAAAATTTGTTTTATAGTTAAACCCATTGCTAATAATAAAACTAAAATAGATACTTTTCGTTTTTTACTTATACGGGCCCATATTCTTGTTTTTGCATCGATCTCTGATCGTAATCTTCCTCCTCGATCTGAAATGATAGTACTTGTATATATAGAAATTCCGTTATGATCTAATTCTGAATTATAATAAATACCTGGACTTCGTAGAATTTGATTAATTATAACTCTAGCGACTCCATTAACTACAAAAGTACCTTGAGAATTCATTAAAGGAATACTTCCAATAAATACAGTTTGTTTTTGTATTTTTCCTTTTTTTTTCTGAGTTAATTGAGCTGGTACATATGAATCTGATGAATATGTACTGGATTGATATACGGCATCTCTTTCTTTTATCAAAGGCTCTGCTAATTTGTATTCTTTACCAAATAATTGAGATTCAAATTCTTGATCTGTATCTTCAATTTTAGGAAAATCATCAAGTTCTTCAATTAAACCTTTATAAATAAAGCGATGAAACCCTTCAAATTGTATTTTTCCAAATTCAGGCAGTACAAACATTTCCATAATTTCCTCTAAAATAATGTTAGAGTTTATTTTACTACTATATTAAATATAATTTTTTTTTATTTTTTTATTCAAAAAAAAACATTTATTTTTAATGAAAAAATTTATTTATTATATTATCTATTCTATTATATTCTATTTTCTATTTTATTGATAATCTTTTGTCAAAGGAAAGTCTAAATTTTTATTAAATCGAATCTTTTGTTTTATAAAAAAGAACTTGATTAAACAATAATTAAGTTTTATAATAACTTAATTTATTACTATAAAAATTAAACTTATAGTAATATATAACTATATTAAAATAAATAATACAGTTTTTTTATTATTGAAAGGCGACATGGCCAAGCGGTAAGGCAGAGGACTGCAAATCCTTTATCCCCAGTTCAAATCTGGGTGTCGCCTTTTTGAATGTTGAATAAAATAAAAGGTTTGGATTGCCTATATATGTCATTTTTATATAAAAATCGTGTTGTTCTATATTTTAATATAACCTATCACATTGTTTTTTATTCAAATTTATAATTTATAGACAACCCTATATTAAGGATAAATCAAATGAAAAAAAAAAGCAAGTGGTTTGTTTTATATTTATTTTAAATAGAAAAATAAATAATATATATATATTGCTTTTTTTTTTTCAATAGTATAAAAATATTATATAGAATAATATTTTTTTATTTATTCTATATTTACTTGACAGTATTTTTATTTCGAACTCTTATAAAAAAAAATATGGATATAGTTAACATTGCTTGGGCTGCTTTAATGGTAATTTTTACATTTTCTCTTTCACTCGTAGTATGGGGAAGAAGTGGATTATAATAATTAAATCTAAAAATAAAAAATAATTCAATGTTCTTCTATTCTTAAAAAAAAAAGAATAAAAGAACATTGAATTATTTTAATTTTTGTACGAAATATAAATAGTATAATTAATTTTTTCCCATTTTTTGTAATAAGATAGCGATTTTTCTAATTTAAATTTTTGATAATATATATTTTTTTTTATCATTCTTTTTACTAAAAAAGAATGATTATTATTGTTTTTTTTAGTAAAAAATTTAGGATTGATTTTGCTATTTCGTAAGTATAAGCTTTCTGTTATGAAAAAAATAGCTGTTCCACTTAAAAGTATTTGAGATAATAAAAGAATTGGATCTAAACGCCAACCTTGAAAAATAAGAATTCCACCACACAATAGTCCAATGGAAGAAAAAAGAAAATCATAATATTGGGATAGGTTAATGTTTTTATATACAAATCCCCCCCCTAAAAACCATATATGATATGCTAGTTTCTTTATGGCTTAAGCAATAAAATGATTGAGTTTAAACTATCTTAGAATTTTATTTACCTCGAATCCAAGTTAGTTATAAAAAAAACTTTTTGGATTATCTTTTACCTAATTTAATTATTTTTAAATTAGGCTTATTTTATATATACTCAATCTATTTTTGCAGAAAAACAATCTTTAGGCTCACTTTACACTTCGTGGATTTTGTTATTCTTCTTTTCCAGAGAAAAAAATAATCGCAAATTTTTAATAAAAATATTATTAAAAATTTTTATTGAACTTCCAATTTAATTTTGTGATTAACATATGTTTTCGAAATTATATAAAAAATGTTAAATTATTTTAGCCATAGATTTTATTTCTTTCTCATTTTGAATAATTTCAAAAATTTATTTCAAGTTTTATATTTATTAATGTTATTAAATATATTGAAAGTTTTTGGGAAAGTTAAGTATATTTAAAACCACACCTCTAGATACATTAGGCTCCCTTATCCGAAGGGCATATAAAAGTATGCCTACTATGATAAGTCCTACTCCTACTATAGTACTAGGACCTAATTCCATGTGAATCATATAATAATTAAAAAATGTATATGAAATAAAAAAAACTGAAAAAAAATTATACAATTTTTTTTCAGTTTTTTTACTTCAATTTTGAATAAATAATTTAACAAACTAAATATTTCAATAAAAATGTAATATTATTATTATTATTATTATATATCTCTAAAATAACTTTTTTATTTACTTATTTGGATTAGAAAATAAGTAATAAAAAAAAATTATTTTTAATTAATTACCTTGACTAGCTGTTTGTACATAAAGAATTAGTAAAAAAGCAGTAGGAATTAAAATGAACAATGCAGTAGCAATAAATGCAAGAATATTTACTTCCATATTTTTATTATATTAACGTTTATTCTACAATACTTAAAAATATCATCTGATATTAATTATGAATTTATTTCTTTTAAGACCCAATTTTTTTTATTAGTCTAACTCTTAAAATTATTAATCTAATCTGTTTATCTCAAATAAAATAAATAGAATTCTATTTTTTGAGTTTAGCAAATCATTGATACCCAATAAATAGTATAACATAAGATTATTATTTTTTCTGAAAATAAAGAATGCCTTGAAGAGGACTCGAACCTCCACGCTTTAAAGCACAAGATTTTGAGTCTTACGTGTCTACCATTTCACCATCAAGGCTTTTCAATGCTTAATTATATAAAAATAAATGTAAAAAGTCTATGTGGTTAATTTGTTTATATAAATATGATTTATCTAGATAAATTTAATATTCTAAATTATAACAATAGTATTTTAACAAATAAATAAAAATTTAATATTTATATATTAAAAGAAAATGAACTTATAATAAAAATTTTTATTATAAGTTCATTTTCTAAATTCTTTTTTTATCTACATTCATTAACTATTCGTAAAACTACTTAAACTCAAAGTATTTTGAATTATATTAATAATAGGATTCATCAATATTCCTAAAAATGTTGAAGCTATTACACAAATAATTATACTAATTTCAATAGAATTTTTTGATAAAAGAAAAAATGAAGAACTTACATAAGTTTGTATATAAGGGGTTATTTCCTTATTTTCCTTAGTAATTAATAATTTAATTATTCTTGAATAATAGTATATAGAAATAACACTTGTAAAAAGTCCGACAAAAACTAAAGAATATAAACCAGCTTTCCATCCACACCAAAATAAATAAAGTTTTCCAAAAAAACCAGACAAAGGAGGAATACCTCCTAAAGATAGTAAACATAAAGCAAAAGAAAAAGTTAACAAAGGATCTTTTATAAATAATCCACCATAATCTCGAATATTATCTGTTCCTGTACGTAAACCGAATAGAATAATGCAAGCAAAAGTCCCTAAATTCATAAAAATATAAAATAGTAAATAAACTATCATACTTGCATATCCATTAAGATTTCCCGCAATTATTCCAATTAGTAAATAGCCAATTTGACTTATAGAAGAATATGCAAGCATACGTTTCATACTGGTCTGAGTAATAGCTACTAAATTACCTAGTGTCATACTAAAAATAGCTAATATTTCTAAAAATTGATGCCATTGGTTCGAAGAAAAAGGAAAAATAATGTTAAGAATTCGAGTGATTAGAGCTAAACCTGCAATTTTTGAAGCAACAGAAAGAAAAGCAACGACTGGAGTAGGAGAGTTAGAATCGAAAAGAAGATTACTCATTCTTTTCTTTCATTCAAAACTGTGCATGAAACTTTCATTTCACACAGCTCCTAAGTAATAAAATAATAAGTTTTTTTATCACTTTCCTCGTGTTTGTATGGAATATAACTATAAATTTGATACGGAATTACTATTAAAATTCAACTTTTCGAGGAATCCTGCTTTAGTTGTTTCTCTAGTAAAATCTACTGACTTTTTCAATCATTCAATTGTATTTTTAATAAAATTCAAAATCAGGTTAAATCTCAAAAAAGAAAATCATCTAATTTTTTTCGTTCTAAATAGTCATGAATTTTTATTTTAGGGTTTTTATTTTTAATGGATGCTTTCAATACACTTACAGTCTTTGAAGGATAAAGACTAACTAAATAGCATTCTATAAATAGAATTTATAAATTAAATAGAATTTATAAATTGTTTTTCTTTTTACGTCATTATTTTTTTGTAAAAAGGACCCTTAATAATTAACTTACAATTAGTTTTTTCAAAAAAAAACTAATTGTTTTTAACTTTGCTTTATCTTAATTTTAACCTAAAATTATTTTAAACAAATGTTTGATAAAAGTTATGTTTTAATCCGAGCGAGGATAATAATTTTTTTTTATTCTACATGTCTATAAAATATTTATGAATATAATAAATATAAAATATATTTTTTATAAGTCTAGGTAATATTAGATAATATTTTTACTATATTTAATAAATTCTGAAACGAATCGCACTCCTTCGTATACATCAGGAGTCCATTGATGGAAAGGTACTAATGAAAGTTTGAATCCAATTCCTACAATGATACATATAAGTCCGATCAAAATCCCTGAAGAATTATACATTTCTGTATTTACAAGACCAGTTGCTATTCTTTGAAGTTGAGTTTCTCCCCCAGATGAACCGTATAACCAAGAAAAGCCATAAGCTAAAATAGATGAACTGGTCCCGCCCATAAGTAAGTATTTCATAACAGCTTCATTAGATCGTACATCTTTTTTAGTATATCCAGATAATAAATATGAACATAAACTTAAACATTCTAAAGCTACGAAAATAGTAATTAAATCGTTAGCACCGCATAAAAACATTCCTCCTATAGTAGCAGTTAATATAAAAATAAGAAATTCAGTTATAGCCATTTTTGTACATTTGATATATTCGAAAGATAAGGGAATACATAACATTGAACATAATGCTATGAAAAATCGAAATATTCTATTGAAACTATTAGTTTGAAAATTACCTAAAAAACTAATAATAGATTTTTCTTCCCATTGAAATAATAAAATGATAATACTTAATAATAAACTTATTAAAGAAATAAAATATAATAAAGATGTATTTTTTTTTTTTAATATCAAATCTAATATTAAAATAATTATTAAACCAAAAATAAGAATAGATTCGGGCAAAATAGTATTGCCATATAAAAAATAAAGGCCAAGCTCTAATTTCATAAAAATTTTCTCAACGTATAAACAGAAATTATAGTATTTATTTTGTGTATAATATACTATTTTAATTAGTAAAATTTATTCTTTTTTTAAAATAATTTTACTAATTAAAATAGTTTTTTTATTACATAAGTTTCCTTAAAAAAAGGAAGGCTTATATTGTTCTTTATTATTTTTTGTTAATATATCTTATTTTTAGAGTTTTTGTATTAACGAAAATGTGCAAAAGCTCTATTGGCTTCAGCCATTCTATGAATTTCTTCCTTTTTTCGTATAGCATTTCCATTATCTTTGGCAGCATCTATTAATTCATAACTTAATTTAAAAGCCATATTTCGACCTGGACGTTTTCTAGATGATCCTAGTAACCAACGAATAGCAAGTGCTTTTCCTTGTGCGGGTTTTATCTCAATAGGTACTTGATAAGTTGACCCACCTACACGTCTTGCTTTTACTGTTACATTGGGAGTTACTCTACGTATAGCTTGACGTAAAACAGATAATGGATTTTTTTTTGTTTTTTGTTTAATATTTTCCATTGCTTTATAAAAAATTCGATAAGCTAACGACTTTTTTCCATGTTTAAGAATACGATTAACTAACATATTAACTAATCGATTACGATAAATTGGATCAGGTTTTCCAGTTCTTTTTTCCGCAGTACTTCGACGTGACATAATGTTAAAAAACAGTTAAATAATTTATTAAAATTTTTAAAAAGAATAACTTATTTTGGCTTTTTTACTCCATATTGTAGGGTGGATCTTTTTTTTAATCTAATCGTAAAAAATCTCCCTTCAAACCGTACATACAATTTTCATTGAATACGGCTTTCGATATCTTAAAATATATTTTGTAATAATATATATATATATATATATATAGTTTTAGTTTTTTTTATTCCTATGATATTTACTCACTTAAAATTGAGTATCCGTTTCCTTTTTTTTTTATTATTCCTTTCTCAATCTTTAGGAAATCATGTATTTTATTAATCTTACAATATAATCCTTAGGTTTAATAAATAATTAATTTAATATTTTTAATTTTTGCTATTTGACTTTAGCTCGCTCTAAAAAAGCAAAAGTTTAATAAATTTTTTTAATGAACGTAAGTTAGGGAGAACTTATTGAATCAAAAAAAAAATAAACCTTAGATATTTGAATTATAAAAATTATTAGAAAATTTTTTTAATTAGCCTGCTTTAGTCCCTTCACAACACTTTTGTTATTGGGTCAGCTACATTCTTTACATGTTTTTAGCAATTAACATGGCATCTTTTTTAAATGATACAGGTTTTCGATAATAATATACAACGCACTAGAACGCCCTTGTTGACGATCTTTTACTCCTACAGCATCAAGAGTTCCTCTAACAATATGATATCTTACACCAGGTAAATCTTTAACTCTTCCTCCTCTTACTAACACCACAGAATGTTCTTGTAAATTATGACCAATACCTGGTATATAAGCAGTAATTTCAAATCCGGAAGTTAATCTTACTCTAGCTACTTTACGTAAGGCGGAGTTTGGTTTTTTTGGTGTCGTGGTGTAAGAATTAACAAAATAAGGTTACCTTTTTTGTCACTTTACAAAACCGTACATGAAATTTTCACTTCATACGGCTTCTCGTTCAAAATTTACTAAATAAATACTTTTTATATTTTTCTAGAATTTCTATATTTTTCTA